CCAGACGCGGTGCCTTTTTTCTCATTATCATCTACCGCCCTTTCTTTCCTCCCGGCTATTCACGCATGAAGAAAGTCGTATGTATGCTCGACTTCGGTTGCCGGTGTATAGGTAGGAGTACATTATGGCAGGATCTGTCACCCGGGCAAACAACCCTCCTCTAAGAAGAATTGTGCTATGCCCCCCCGATCCCTATAGAGCGAAAGAGCTGCCTGGTGATCCCTAGGTTGCAGCACGTCCGGTCGTTAACTCCTCGCGCCGCTGCCGCCGTTTCTAGGACCGACCGACGCCTCACCTGCACAGGTACCTACGTAGTGTCAGTCGCACATTCAACATAGCGTTCGGACTCATGTGCCTTCCAGAACCAGGGGTCTTCGAGCCTGCTGCGTACGATTAGTAGCCAGCCTTGCGGCGGCAAAAGGATTAGACGTTCCCCCATGCTATGGTTCCCTGCGGTCCAAACCCGGTGCCGCATTAGGTTAGGGAGCTGGACGAGAATAGCTCCTCCGCATCCCAAAGCGCGCTGCCCTCCTAGGCGCGCAACACTAAGTAATCCAAGCCAACCCACATTACTGACTAACGGCGGATAATCATATTTCTTAGAGGTACTAAATACAACTCCATGAATGAGCAAAATGAAGGTTGCATTAATGAGAAAAATCTCTGGGGAAACCGCTAAAAAAAGATTGAACATGTGGGAGGATCCGAACGAATTCTGCTTTCATTTCCCCTGTATGGAGCACTGAGTTACTTACGTTACGGTCTTCAGCAGGTAGGCTGCACTCTAGGCGGCTAGGAATGCTCGCCAGACCCGACTTCTTTCATTTCCTATGTTCCCAAGGACTCTAGTAAAATGGTTTTTGCGCTTTGGATGCGTGTCAAAGCGATCGAAGAGATCGTCGAAAACGACATCCGTTGCTCTATCAATATCCGTGGGGTCTTCAATAGTCAGCCCCAGCATCCATCCCTTTCTCCTTCAAGACTTCAGCAATCGACTTGATCATTGATTCGTTCTCTCTGGCGTTCCACCAATTTGTATTCCCGCGAGTTGGAGAGCTCTTTCCAGTTTTCCTGCTCGAGAGCATCCCACAGGTCATCCTGAGGGATTGTATCCGAAACAACAATCGAATTTGCATCTATGGGAATATCCATACCACTAGTGGATGGAAGAGCCTGTATAGAGTCTAAAAAAGGGAAGACAGCCTCCATGAGTTCATTCATATCGGTTTCTTTTTTTCATTCTTTGACTGCTCTGCTCCCCCAAAGAAGGAAGACTTGTCGGAAATCGCCTTGGTCCAACCAAGAAAGGAAAGGGCATAACATTTTATTCTCTTAAGATATTAAGAGTTGGATGATCGAGGGAAATAGACGAGCATTATGGAAAGCGGGGAAGTTGCACGCTGAAGATGCATCTGTTGATGTCAAAATGGCTCCGCCAGATGATCGAGATGATTCTCGTGGACGTGCGGATGAGGAATTCTATTCAGATAGTCCAACTGATCGCTTTGATCCAAGCATTGGTGCCAAAGATGGCTTGGTGAGTGCTGACCCCTCCGTCACTACAATGTTTGGACCAATTGTTGGCCCTGCCGGGACTCTCTCACGTTGAACAGGAGCTGGATTTGTAACCCCATCTCATTCAGAAACTGACGGCTAAATCAAATGTAAAATAGACAAGGCCAATCGGGTCTGATAGCCCAGCCCACACACTCGCAGCAGCTCATCCTGATGACGACTTATTTCACTCCATATGCGTATTCAAAAGAGGAATGGCCCCACCCCGCCGCTTCCGCGGAGGCGCCTGTTGTTGATGTAAGATCCTATGACTATGGTCTCGACCCTGTTGTTACAACGATGACAAGTCGATCTCAAGGGCCCTAGGCCGAAGCCACCGACCTCCTTGAGGTAAAATCTTTCGACAATAGAGTTGTCCAAAAAAGGGGTTTAGGTAGCATCAACTGATAAAGGTGTTGGTGGGTCTTAGGCCCCACCATCTATTTAACCGGCTGAGGGCGATGTCACACTACGTATTCGACTACGGCGGCTACAGAATCTTCCCCCCGGGCAGCCTATTTTGACCTCGGACACGGTTACTGAGTACCAAGATTCCTTCGTCCAAGCGGACGTCTTTGGTCCAATCTCCCTTCTGCAATAAAGGCCGATCTATGATCGCCTGCCATCCACGCCTATACATGCATTACACCCGGCTTCCCTATCAATCCGACAGAGCTACACCCTCCCTTCCTAGCTACTCTAGCATTGAGTCTAGCTTCCCCTACCCTAGCATATCGGAATATCTCCACCATATCTCCGCATCGGGGCATATCCCAACATCTGGGCACTACCTTTCTCATTTGTCGGTGATTCCAGACCATGAAGTCTATCCAGCAAGATCGCTCGATCTAGATTGAGTAACAGTTGGTTAAAAACTAGAGGTTCAAACCCTTGTAGACCTGCTCGCGTGTACAGACGTATCAGCCTTCCCTTTATCAACACTCTTTTCTTTGAAAGTCCGTTTCTCGCGAGATCGACCCCTACGCGATGCATCATCTGTACTCCTATCCCTGGGATCCTTCCTACGCCGACAAGTTGTTGGCGAGCTCTTGTCGAAAATTCTGGAGATGGAGAACTCGTCTGGCTTGCGTCAGCAGACGTTGCAGCAGAAAATCTCTGAGCGGAACACCGCCGGTGCATGAGTTTACGATTACTTCGGATACCTCTTCTCATAGCACCAAGGCGATGACGGTAGCTTCGCGGCAAAGCAGGGCCGATTTAGCCGACGACCCAGACGAGCAGTTGGTCGATGTGGATCAATTGAAGAAACCCCTGGCCACGTCTCACTCATAGTCTTTTACCAGTCCGGAATCGATGGATCAGTCCACGAAAGAGTAGTTGGTAGTTCCACAGGACTAGTAGAAGAGAAGAAGGGGCTTTCAAAGGCCCTTTCTCTCGACACTGAATCTTCTGACAGATGGCCATCTTTATCTGTCTTACACGACAACTGATCCTCATGTGTGGAGGACCTTACACGAGGACTCAAAGTAGCGAGAAAGCGCAGGAGTAGTCTAGATTTCTCCACACGGGCTAATAATTCTATATAGAATAGAAGAAGAGCACGAAAGCAGGGAACATTTTGATTTGCTTTATCTTATAATAAGATCAGTAGCTGCACTGCACATTCAGAAGCGAAACTGGTCGAGTGAAGTAGACCTAGCTTTACAAAAGCAATAGCCTTACTTATTAGTCAACTGGAAAGCGAGTGAGTGACCTAAGTTGAGTAGGAATTCGGAATAACAAACAATAAGTAGTGAAAAAGCTGTTGTGCTAGAATGGGAGTTAATCAGCCGTTGATGCAAAATATTCCACTATCCGCTCGAGTACTCGTAGCCGTTGCTGGAAAGCTAACTTCATGTCCGGGCGGGCATGGGGAAGTAACTGAGAGTACTAAGGCTAAAGGGAAGGAACTTATTCAGTTAGCAAGACTAGCAGCTGTTTTATCACTAAGCGGTGCTGGGGGCTTTTCCCACAGAGCGCTAACTATGAATTTCCTAAGAGAAGTGCGAAAGGATTGTTGGAAAGGTATGCCAGTTGCTGAAGCAGTACAGAGATTGCTTTGCATGGGACTATCATGAAATGACTGGTTTAGATAGGGAAGATTACACGTCAAACACAAAAAGGGTAGCCTTAGAGTTTGAGACAGAAAAAAAAATCAATCATAAGAGAAGAAAGCTCACAACAGATCAAAGCGGCAGAAGAGAAAGGAACGTGTGATTCCCCCGGTTTCAAAATCAATATTTTTGGGGGAGTATGAGAGAAGAATGGTCGGGTGAGCACTAACTGAACACTGACCGAATTTGAGTTGGTAGGAGGCGTGCCGATTACAATAGCATGTAAGCGGTATAGCCGGCTAACTTACGACCCGTAGGAAAGAAAGCCCTTTATAGTTATAGAATATAGAATAGCTCTCATAAGTTCTCTCTTTCGAAAAAAGTGCAATCAAATCAAGATAAGATAGAAGGAATGGAAGATATATATTCGAATTCAGTAATCCCGTGAATTCCTTCTCAAAATAAATTGCGTAGAGTGGTGTTCGAGCTCACTGATGGCGCGACACCTCCTTAGTTTTAGTTCCCCATTTCTCATTATAAATAGGTAAGCTTGGGAAAATATCATATTAAATATAGAGATAGAGAAAGTGCGTGTGAATCGAATCGTCTCTTGCAAGACATGCGAAATCAAGTTTGTGTTCTGTGATTGGCCTTTCTCTTGTTGTTGTCGAGTACCTGCAGCTTGACTGCACATCCACATAGGCCTCGCTTGCATGCCTTGTGTAGTGTAAAAGAAAACCAAAACAAGGGTCTATCTAATCTAAAGAATAGTCACGCGGCCCTTAAGGAGGCTTAAGTCATAGGTTCGATGAACAACTAAGGGCTTTCTTTTATTCCTTTCCGGTATGCCGCTCCGCGACTCAGGAGCGAAAGAACGAAGTGTGCTGTGGTGATGTCCGAATTTTCACCTATTTTGATCTATTTAGTGATCAGTTCGCTAGTTTCTTTGATCCCACTCGGTGTTCCTTTTCCATTTTCTTCCAATAGTTCGACCTATCCAGAAAAATTGTCGGCCTACGAATGTGGTTTCGATCCTTCCGGTGATGCCAGAAGTCGTTTTGATATACGATTTTATCTTGTTTCAATTTTATTTATTATTCCTGATCCGGAAGTCACCTTTTCCTTTCCTTGGGCAGTACCTCCCAACAAGATTGATCCCTTTGGATCTTGGTCCATGATGGCCTTTTTATTGATTTTGACGATTGGATCTCTCTATGAATGGAAAAGGGGTGCTTCGGATCGGGAGTAACCACTAGTGATAGGGCAAAAATAGGGGGGAAAGGACAAAGGAAAGAGCGATGCCTACATTAAATCAATTGATTCGTCATGGTAGAGAAGAAAAACGGCGCACGGACCGTACTCGAGCTTTGGATCAATGTCCCCAGAAGGAAGGAGTATGCCCGCGTGTTTCAACGAGAACACCGAAAAAACCTAATTCAGCTCTACGTAAGATAGCCAAAGTACAGTTGAGCAATAAACATGATATATTTGCTCACATTCCAGGCGAAGGTCATAATTCGCAGGAACATTCTAAGGTCTTAATAAGAGGAGGTAGAGTCAAAGATTTGCCAGGTGTGAAATCCCATTGTATTCGAGGAGTCAGGGATTTGCTGGGAATTCCGGATCGAAGAAGAGGCAGATCCAAATATGGTGCGGAAAAACCCAAATCGATATGAATGGAAGATGCCTCTTGAACTTGTTTTTCTCGGTCAGTATAAGGAAAGTTTCTCGAGCTCAGGTACCGGCGACTCAGCCACATGTGCTCGACTGAATATGCAGCCGCGGAACTGCTAAACCCCTCGTGAGACTCCAGTTCCGGTCAATCGTGTCGGCCTTCATCACCGCTGCTTTGGCGATCCGACTGAACGAATGCGGTGACGCGACTTGTGTAGCGAGGAGCGAGTTTACGAGCTGAATTCAATCTATGAATCCACAGTGGGACGTTCTCAATCCAAAGTGGACTTTTGGGTCAAAGCCTAGACCAATGGTGCCTAATAGGGAGACTAATCGGGTAGCGAATCCCATCCTCAGCTAAACCAGGGTGGTAGCCTAATCGAAGAAGTTGAGCTTGTGCCCAAGCCCACCTTTTTCTAAAATCTCAACGTGGGATAGAGGCGGTTTGGAACCCCTGAGGTGTTGATCACTCGACCCCGACCGGTCAATCTCCTGTCATTGCTATTTCGTGCGCGAAGGGTTGCCCATGCTTCCCAAACGTCACGCATTTTTTAGGTCATTAGTCCTCCCTGGACAGCGAAATAGGGGTGACTTCATATTGTTTCCTGACACGCCTATCTTTCTTTGAAGGAAATCCTCTCCGCGTTCAGGCGGATGCCGCACCTTGCGCGTGTGAATGGGTGATATATATATATCTTTGCTCAGCACGTGACTGTGTACCCCGAAAATGGAAGCTGCATGTCTTCGGCCGCTCCCGGCTCATGGTGGAATCCATTGACTGCGTTGGTCAAGCACGGGATTACGGTTTGTTTTCGAAGTCTTCGATGTATTCATAAGGTGGTCGATTCCGTCTGCCCCTATGTCTTTGTGAAGCATTTTCGATCATTTATTTCGTAGAGGGGGGACTGCAACTATGGTGCCCCATTGCCGAGTGGCTAAAAGGGCGATTGTAACTTGGCGATTTGCCTTTCCCTTTCCAGCGGCCTAATCCCTTTAATCGATGTGGTCGAAATCGTTTAAGGCGCATTTGTTTTTGCTTTCGAATCCGATTAAGGTGAAAGCGAGGGTTCCAGGTATAGGTATAATAAAGCCAGTAGAGCTAAATAGAGGTATACTGTACTTCTATGCGTACTGAGCTGAGGTGCTAATGCTTCCCGCAGGGAGAAACTATCTTAGTCATACTTCCTTGATAGGTGAGACTTCCACGAAAGCACGGATAAGAATCATCTTAGTATGCAAGGACTGAGGAGCTTCGGTGTCTTCTTTGCTTTTATAGAATATCCTCCGCGGCTGCTAAAGGCTTATTGGTAGTTCTTAGGTCGGTGAAACTGTCCCTGTAGCTAAAGTCAAGTAAAGCCAGTTCATTCATTCATGGCAATCGGTCTAGTAAAGGAAGAAGTGAGCTGTAGCCTTAATCTTAGTACGCGCACTATAACTATAAGGGGCTACCTAATGGGCCAGTGACAAAAGAAAAGTTTGTGTGCCGCGAAGGGAAGGGCCTACCCCTTGAAAATGGAAGGGCATGGAGAAGCGGATTCCTACTTCTTAATAGAATAGCTTGATCGACCACCATCATTTCTGACCTTCCCTCTCGACAGGGCTAGAGGAATTCATTCTCTCGTACTTGAACTGCTGTAGACAAGAAGTGAAAGCCTGCGGGAAAAGCGTAGCGTAACGAAGCGCTTATTCTTCCTTCGGTTAAGACAGCCTATGTTCTAATATGATATTGAATCCGTTGAGTTCTTATCCCACTTGAAGGACTGTTGACAGGGTCATCTAACTCGGATAGGAAGGAATGGACGGGCAGCTTAGACTCTTCCCCGCCTCGAGGGCGGCTCTTCTGACTTCGGTTGGAGGGAAAGATTCTTTTGGAATTTAAGATAGGGTTTACTAGTTTTCTTTGTCTTTTACTTGCTGAGTTGAGTAGAGTAGTTGATTAGTTCAAGACTGGACAGGACTTTCCTTCCGACAACCAAGTCAAGTGTTAAGCAGACTTCATCATCTCATCTCTGCGCACTGTCTCGTCTGCGAGCTCCTTCTTCTTTCGCTATATAAAGTAAATTCGCTAGCATACATTTCTCCAAATGTACACCATTGACAATCAGACTTGATGAGGAATCCATTCTTTAGCCTATTTCGGCGCTCGAACAAGAAACTAAACAGTCTGCTGACGATATCGACGACTGCTTTTAAAGAAAGAGACTCATCTTTTTCCGTGGAGTCGGAGTCTGGTACCAAGGAGCCTACCACCGCCCCCTTGTAGGATGCCTCTCCTTTCCTCTTTGGTCTTGGTGCCGCTGGAGACCCAGAACAAGATCAGACCGATAACTAGAGAAGGGTTTTTGTCTAGAGATAAGTGTTCAAGGCTTCCTTTCAATTGAAAGGCAAAAGCTTTGTCCAAGCTCGTCGCAGAAGCCATGAATTTAGTACTATCCTCTTTCTTTGTCACCTCGGATTGGCTTGAGGATAATTTGCGTAGGCAGCAATTACATCCTTTTGTAAAGCATTACAAATGAAATGCCTCAAAATAACTGAATCATCAAAGTCCTTAGCATTTCGATAAAGCAAATGCGCTACTGAATTTCCAGATCAAAGCACCAACGAAACCTCAACATGTCTCAACCTCTGCAGCTCCTCTTCAAAAAAGAGTAGATGCAACTTCCTAATTCCTACCTGAGAATTAATGAGAGATTTCAAGTCACCTTTTCATTCAGAGTGAATCTATAAAAAGAAGTAACTCTTTCTTTACTGAAAAGGCTATTGCATGAGAAAGAGCTTTAGTATGAGATATCCTCCCACATATCTAGAAGTTGAAACATCTGATTCTATTGATTTTTGTGCTATATGCTTAAAAAAGGGAAGTCGGACTCCTTTTCACTGGGAACAACTTCTGGTTTACTGAATCCAATACCTGTAGTGCCTCACTTGACGAAGCACCACATTGCATTCTTTTCTTCTCGAATACAATGCTTGCTTATTTGCTATTGTCACAATTGAATCAGAATTAGCTGTATCAATGAAAATCTCGTAAGATAAGAAAGCTGTGCCACGAACAGCGCTTTGCCCTTTCTATTTTCTATATAAGCTGCACTACGCCGAATGATAAAGATTTCCTTATTATAGATAATAGTAAAGACTACCTTATCTAATAGAATCTAAGAAATCTCACTGCACTGACCATAGTAGCTCGCATCCAATGCACTCTTACAGTACGGTATACTGAACACCAACCAAATCTCTTAGCCAGTCAGAAAGTCTTCGCTCTTCCAAAGCCTCATTAGCACGCCAGTCAGTCAGCTTGACCAAGAAGACCCGAAAAGGCACACAATAAGGAAAGGAAGATCACGTATCGATCCATTTCTGCTACCCCCGAGCCATTGGATTGGTAAAACCATAGTACGAGGACGGATCTAACATACGAAACCTTGTTGGAAAGGCTCTTCCCGGTGCTGGTTGATGATTCCCAATGATGACTTATAGTCAAAAGCGGATGTGGTGCAGGAGCCAGGGGAACCAAGGTAAACAGAGGTGATACCTCATGTGTGTTGCCCTCATCACCATCGCATGTCGCGAAGGTAGGAATAAGAAAAAAGGGAATTCCCAGCCATGCTAGGATTGTGTTTACCAAGACAACTACACTGAGTTGACAAAGGAAAGAATTTTGATCCTGGAGCTGGTACAGATCATCCATCCTCTATTCTATTGTGAGTGAGTGGGCATTCTAATCTTTCTTTGAGTTCTACCCGGACTAGACTCACTCAGGTATTTACCTAGGTTAGTAAGGTGCGATGTCTTCCTTTCGATAAACCTTGCCGAGAGATAGGGTATGTATTAGACGGCTTCTTTATTGCTCTTGTTCCTTGTAGCTAGATGTTACCTACGGTAGGTTCTGGAGCAAGCTACCTGAGTGAGGGATCAAACCTGTAGTTTTAGATCAATCTAGAATGAATTAGAACGAATTAGATGGAGATGTCTGCTATCGAAGAGCTGAGGATAGATAGAGGAATTAGGTTAAGGATGGTATCTTAACTTCGCTTACTGCGCTCTTAGTTCTTTAAGGTAGTCTCCCTTCTAGTTTTCCCTTGCTATTATGAGTTTGCTTTCTTTCTGTTGAGCTAGGACCCTAACTTCAGATAGGACTTCCTCCTCCGCGACTGACATATTCTTTTGAAATTCCATGACCGAGGGGTCAAGCGGTCAATCCAATACGTTTACTAGACACATCGCCAACTCCCTTTTATTAGTCTCCTATCCCTCACCTCATGTGACTTCCACGCTGATCAAAGAAGAGGGCGCGCAGCGGAACCACATCATTTCTAATTGAATACATTTTTCCCATCACAAAGTAGACAAGAGCTCGAGCTAAGGCTACTGAGACTGCAAAGAAAGGCTAGTTCGACGGCCCCGGAACAACGATTATATATTCTATATAATATAGAACGCCGGTCCACTCCTAAGCTTCCGGCATTGCTGCGTCAACCATTATTGTGGAATTGGACACACTTTGCTACTTATTATTATTAGAAAGATTCAATACTCAACATAAGGAAGAGTTGCTTTCGTTTCGCATACTACTTTCCCATGGATGTACGCCTAACCTGCGCTGGTTGAACGGAACTTCCGATTCGCTGTCTCATCGACTTCGCCTTGGGGTCGTCTTCCCTTCTCGTTCTTCTGAAGAAATGTCAACTATAGGAGAGTAAATGGAAATCACGGAGTGAGAAAAGGGTTTTACCAGTTGGACTTTCCAAGTCTTGGATTGCGGGGTAAAGCCCTCATGAATGGGGGCTAGTACACCAGCATAAAAGATTGCTAACCCAAATGTAGCCCTTGCCCTTCGAGATAGAAGTTTAGAGATTTCCTATCTACTTGGATCCCCCTGCTTCGATCAAGTCCTTGGGACGATTTCAAGATCCCTTTTCTTTCTCAACTTACCCAGCTTGCGAAAGCAGAGAAGCCAATTGTGAATTTAAGAATTGCATATTCTAATAAGGATGAAGAAGAATGCTTTCACTCTCCTCAAGATCTCAACTCGAAAGGGCTATGATCGCTAGTTTCAGCATATCCAACTTCTGAAGCATTTCTTTCTTCGACTTTCATAAGCCAGAAAAGAAAGAAGTCTGAGTAGCATAGGGACAAGCCTCTCGTTCTGCCCATGAATGAAATGAAAAGGAGGAGCCTATACCTATAGTAGTCTCTTAGCATCTGTCTTCCCGCCAGGGGTTGGGATCTGAGCGAGCGGGTTGTGGGTCGAAGAAGGAATTGAGCCTTTGATAAGGGAATTCTCTATTTATTTGTGCGGGAGAAAGCTCACCTAAATAGGAAATTGAACTTTGGACTTATACCTATGGGCCTGTCGGTATACCTTGTCTTGTCGACTGAAACCTATTCTCTTTGGATCTGGTAATAGGTGCATCAGTTCTAGTAAGGCTATCCCTCGTTCTTCTACATTCCTTGAAAGAGCCTTAAAAACGATGAATTTCTACCATCTGTTGAGACAAGTCTAGCTTGGGATCTTAAGCCGGATGTACTAGCCTTAAATAAAGAACTTTCGGAAGTGCTTGAGTCCGTTGGAACATCTCCATCTCGGAGGGTTGAGGATTTGCCTGATCGGATTGGAATCCATGGATAGATAATGCCCTGTGTTAGCGATCGAAGGAGACCAAATAGAGAAAGCTTTTACGCGCTGTTTGTTCTGAAACAGAGAGGTGTACAAAAGCACATTCTGAGAGTTGTACTGTACGCCGTTTAGGGAGAAAAAAGAGAAGGTTAATCTATCTTAGATAGAAGTGCTAAGGAATGGGAGAAATGATTTCTTAATCAGAGTTGGGGCATATAAATCAATAGCATACGTCCGCCTTCTACCTCGGGGAAGGAGAGGGGAACTCTGAGAGGAAAGACATGTTCGGAATGGGAGGCCGTGATCGATCCTATTACAAAAGGATGTGCGCCCGTTTCAGACCTCTCATGAGATTACCCACAAGTGTCGTCAAAGTAGCGTTTTTCTCTAGTGAAGTTTGCCCTCCCGGGAAAGACAGCAGGATAATCAGTTGTTATGGTTCACCAGAGCGAGGGAAAGACTGAAGAGCCGGACTTGATGTTGAGCACTTTGGATAGACTCTAGGGCCTATACACGTACACCTTGATGTTAAGCGTCAGTGGAAAGAGAGCTACTCGGCGAATATTGTAAATCTAGCCTTGATCTTCACCTTAAAGTGAAAGTGAAAGATAGGCTGTGGCAAAGAGGAAGACTTTCATGCTCTTCTTCTTGATCCAATCGGCCCTCTTCCTCATGAGAAGGAAGAAATTATGACTCATTCAACCCTTCCGTATCAATCCAATCCTACACAGTACCTACTGCGCACACTTAATATGGCATATGTAATAAGCTTGTACACCTACTAAGTAATAAGGAATACATACCTACATGTTCGCAAGATCGTAAGGTCGGGTGATTCTGTTGGTTCCAACTCTGTGTCTGTGTCCACTCGTTTCACGTACTCCACTCCCAGGTTGGTTCCCACTTCTCGTCCCTAAGCTTCTCGGCTTTTAAGCACCGGTTTAGTCAAGATCATGTCGTGGAGATGGAGCATGCTCAAAAAGAGAAAACGAAAAGTAAGTAAGGAATATTCTATACCTGGGGGGTGATCCCTAATTGTAGGGTTCCCAGTGAAATGAAATAGATAGTTAAGATATTGGCTGATATTCAAAATTTGCGTATATAGATGAAATGTTCAATGTTCGGCTTTTTAGGCCTATAGTGCTGCGAGGCGTGCTATGCTCGACCTGCTTTCTTTTTTGGATATGCTGACGACAGCTAAAAGACAATAGGGCGGCAAGTGAAAGTCACTAAATAAAAAGATCCGTTTCGCGGTCCTCGTGAGTTGAGTGATTCTACCTTCGAAAAGGTTAACTCGTGTTAAAACGCGTAATTCTGGCCTTCTAGATCATATTTAATTAGCTCATAAATTGCACGTCCGAACCTGGTCTTTCACTCCGAAGCATCGGGCCGATGCCCGGCCTTCAGGTATGTGGCGAAGAGAAGACTACTCCTTTGTGACCTGTCCTTTTTTTCCTTTTACTGGGTCAGGATGTTCCACCCTTGAAAGAGGCATTCCTCTGCAAAAGCCAATCGGCGGCATGTGGTTCCCTAGCTATATTCATTCCAGCTTTCAATCGGCGTAGGTCTTTATAAGAAGAAAAAGACAATGCCCTACCCTCTTGTCGTCCCCTTGTCGCACCTAGTGGCTTCGCCTATTCCCCTTGGCCAGCATCAGTCGTTCAAAGGCTTTGTACACCTAGTTAGTACTCTGTTTGTCTCCCTTATTAGGCAGGAGGGGCAGAGTCTTTTATCCCATGATCAACTCCCTCGCCTTACTCGGGCTTTAACCCTGAGAGCCTTGTTGGTGTCTACTATCCTTTACTAAGTGGTATTGATGGCCCTAGTACAGGCCCTTATGAACCTTCCTTGGATGAGGTTTGAATCGGGCTTGAAGGCTTATGAGACCTTTCTACGGGCGAACCGGGCCCCTCTATCTCGTTCCCAGAACGTGTTATCCTCCTATAGTGAAGTTAGATTCATTAGTCAGGACCCTTTCCCAGAAGCTTAAAAACAGGGCTTTCTCGCTAGTTTACGCCCTTCCCTGTGGGAGAAGTACTGCAGGCGGCTTAAGCGGCGATTCTCGGAGCTTTATTTCACTGTTGTGCCAACTACTTCCTCGGGAAGCGAGGTTTCATTGGTTTATACAGAAAGCCCTATATGGTTGGGGTCATGCTGATGTGTGAAACCGCCAGAGAGGCTTAAAAAGAAAGCATTATGGCTAGTCTCTACCTTTCCCGTGGGAGACTACGGCAGTATTGCTTTTAGTGTTGTTTTGATAGGAAATGGGGATTACAGGACTTACAGGACGGCTTGGCAGTCAGCTTCCAGGGCTGCTTTGTGAAAGAAAATGTTCTCCATTTCCTATCAAATAAAGTAGTAATGATATTGCTTAAGGCTTAAGGTTTATGTCGCTTAGCTAGTTGTGCTATGGATGAAAGAAAGCTTCAATAGAGGTATTATTATCGCTTAGCTCTTGTGCTGAGGAAAAAGCCAGTTTCTTTCACCCTCTAGGGACGACTTAAAGGGGTAATCAAACTCCTTCTTTCAGAGTTGTAGCATAGCAGGTCTACCGATTGTAGCTCCTCGAAGGATTGATTCTTATATATACTTTGAAGATAGCCTTAGACTGATTTAAAGAAGAGACCTTTAGGCAATTCTTAAGTTAAATAACTAACTAATATCGATTTCTTCAATAGTCTTTCCTCAAGTCTTAATGGTAATGGAGCTGAAGAAGCTAGATAAAGAGAAGATAAATTCAATAAATAGAAATAAAGCGTGACGAGAGCAAGCCTTTAGAACTCCCTTTCCTTTTTAGTAGTTAGGGGACTTATGACTCGGTCGCCTCATTTGCTCCGTCGGGAGAATCACTCCCTTCGAAGTGAAGAGGGGCGAGTGCCCTGCGATAGCTTGTCTGTAGGGGGGGTACCTCCAAATGGGGAGATCGTTACGCCTTTCGATATGAACTGGGTAAATAGAAATGGAAAAGAGATGTTTCCAATTCATCAAAATGTGAAGCTTTTTCTACATCCATATGATCTGCTAAAGTGGATCGGTATTGACCATATAATAAAAGAAGATCTTGGTCCATGGAGTCCCCAGAAGGTAAGAACTCCAACCTGTCTGATGCTTCTTCGGCCAAATACAATATACAAGTGGGACCTGCACTATGAGCAAGCTGTGCGAAAAACCGCTTCTTTTTTCCGGTTCCGAAACAACTTGGGCGAAAGAGGGTTCTACCGGGAAACCATGGATTTTTGAGTTTTCGCCATTGGTTACTGGTTGAGCCACTGGAATGGAATGAGATAAGAATCTCTGTAGATCTTTCTTCTCCACTTACTCGTAACAGGCTTTTCTTTGTCTTTGTTTGATGGTGCCTATTGGCTCCTATGCTAAGTTAAGTGTCTTTGTTTGGTTTTATTTGTTATGTTTGCATGTATGGTATGGTAAAACCCTGCGTGTAAAATGTTGACTACTTAATGCTATGCTAATAGTTGAATTTAGAAAGACGAATTCGTAAAAATGTGCTGAAAATGAATGTGAAAGTTGAAATAAGGTGTAAGCTAAGTGTACTACTGAAGATGCCTTTCCAGCTCTGAAGCTTCCTTCTTCCTTGAGAGCTGGGTAACCCAAATTCCAGTCGAAAATGAAGAGGAGCTCAAAGTATTCGTTCCCAGTCGATTATATAATTAAGATATAGCAGTCAACCATCAATAAATCATCAACTATTTAACCGGGGATAGAAAAGGTAGACTCCAATGTGTCCATGGCTATGGGAACGGGCTGTTCGCTTTCTATCTGTGCTCTATCTTCTGTCTCTTACTGGCTGTCATGGATCGGTCGCCCCTTTGACTTGTCCTAAAAGTCTTCCCCGGTAGAAGCAGAGGAAGAATTCTGCGAGTTATATCAGCAGAACAGAAGAGAAGTGGGCAAATGATGGGCAATGTAGCATTGCCTTTCTTACTGGATTTCCTGCTGCAATTGAATCAGAAGTGGGACTCTTTCTCTTATATATATTATATATAGTATAGGCTATTTTGCCTTGAAATCCCATTCTATCCATCTTATTCTTCTGTGTAAGTAAAGACTAGCAGGGCATTCTCTTGCATCAATTCCTTGCTTCCCTCCACTCCTCGATATTGGAAATTGGGCATTCGAGTCGAGAACAAGCCCTTGTCATACCCCAGGTTTAGAATCCATCAGTCACGAAGAAGGAGTCCCAGTCCCAGTAGTCAAATAGGCATTCACTTCACTCGACCAGTTCATGTGCAGCCTATTCTGATTAAATTCCTAACAGGGCATTCTTTCACACGTCGGCTAGGGCAATAAGGAATGGCGAGATGCTAAACGGATACTGAACTAGTTGGCAACTATTTGATTTTTTTGCAACGCCAAGACTTTTTTTTAAACGGAACAAATCGTCGATTTCAAACTGAACTAGCCCTTTTTTTCCCACCCACTTACCCCTATGACTAGAAAGACAAAAATTCCCATCAAGGAATGAAATTGACTTAGATAGGACTTGACTGCCTTACCTTCTATTCTAAACTAACAATACTATAATATATTATAAAGGGCTTTTAGGCTTGACTAATCTAACTAATCTAATAGAAAGTAAAGGGGCATGTATCCACTTTTTTGTAAAGAAAGAGGGCTACTTCACGAGCCGCTACTAATAATCGAAAAGGTTCACAGCGAGTTCAGTCTAGGGAACGCTTCCGCCGGAGGGGTTTGTCTCCATGGAAAAAGTATTCACTACTGCTTACAGCACCTTCATTCACTCGTCTTGCTACTTCGGAAAACTGTTTAGCGGACACGTGGAGTCGAACGTCTCTCTACAATGTAGCGTAGGTAGACTGATTCTAGTAGGTGACTGTCTCTAGTGGTTTAGAAAGAGTTCTCTTGCTACCAACTTCTTTCTTTCTTTTACCTTTACCACCAGCAGCGGATAGGAGTACTCCAGCACTACCACAGCTTAGTGATTCAACCACGGCGGATATTTACTCAACTGCGGTTACACCAAGAACTCCTATTGCATTGCATCAAGAGCTGATTCAATTGCTTGATTCACTGGGCTGGGCTAAACCTTCGAGACCAGCACTGGATTTGCACAAAGAGAAAGACCGTCTAAGGCGCAAAGCCCTTATTGTCCAATCCAAACCTCCCCTCACAGCTGCCTATTCTGTAACAAGAGCATTCGATGCATTTTCCTGAAACTCATTATAAAGAATTATGTCATTTCCTTGCAGAAAGAGTCTATTGAAGGTTAGGTTAGCCCTCTAACTCGGCTAGTGACACATCAGACCTCTTTCTTTTTTATTTTTATAAAGGCCTTGATTTAAGCATCAAAAGAAGAGTGACAGGGGTACCAGTAAGTTACTATATTTTTTATACCGATTGTTGGCATCTATCTCATATCCCTTTCTTGTCTTGCGCAAAGAGCTTATTCGAGCGCAGCGGAGTCATGAAAAAGAATAGCCACTTCCTTATCTACGCTATTTATTTAGTTTCCTCCCCTCGTGGGAAGTAGCTTTCTCTAATCGACTATTGAACCATCTCACCTTTAAGTCACTCGCGACCGCTCCGTGGGGTCAACATTACGCAATTAGTCCAGTTTCAGTTCTGACTCTCGCTGCAACCTATCTATATAGGGGAAAACGCCCTCGATCACAAACTCGAAATATCATAAGAGAAGAAATAAGAAATGAAGATGCGGAGTAGAGGAATGGTCAACTCATCAGGCTCATGACCTGAAGACTGCAGGTTCGAATCCTGTCTCCGCCTAATCAGTGGAATATTGGTAGACGGGTTTGTAGAGGTGGATCGCTTTTCTCAGGACCGAAGGTGTCAAAGCAAACTCTTTTCCACGTTGTAGCCCGCTTTCGCCTTTAGAAATACGCCCCAAAACCGGCTAATTGCCTAAACTTGAAGTTTCAGAAAGGGTTTCGCCTCGTATAGCTACAACTCTCTATCGACTAACTCGCCTAACCGGAAAAGCGACTTTGCAGTTTCACCTCCGCCGCTAAACGAATAGGCGCCTCTACGCCCCTACTTTGCAGTCTAACCTCCTTGTTCTACGCCCCACAAACGGTTTCCCCTCTCCAACGCTACAAGTGCCTTTATTCCCTGACCTCTGTGTACCCTGAAAGTGGATTTGTCCAATCCTTTCGCAAAAGAAAGACTTTTCGCAGTCCCAAGGGTGGAGCTAAAGCAGCCTATCTTCCGTCTTCTAGTCGGGGATTGGTTTCTTCCCTTCCCCACTTTGCCTTTTGGTGGACTCTTGCCAATGCCTTTCTCGTGCGTATCTCTTCCATGGGGTCTTCTAACATGCCATGGCTCTATCCGTGCTTTGATCGCTGATCTCTTCTCTTCGGCTGATCTGCTGATTCCGGCGGGAAGACTACTCTTCCTTTGCCTGGGAGGTTTTCCATGCCCATGCCTCGTCCCTTAGCAACAGGAGCTGCTTCTGGAGATTCCTTGCTTCTCTTACGAGATTTTCTCTCTCTAGTTAGCTCTCTACGGTAGTACAGATAGATCCCTGAACGGAGCGGGGAGTGTTTCATTCGCATTTTTTTCCACCAAGAACGTTTTCTAAAACTCCTTGACCCCCGAATTTTTAGTATCCTACTTTCACGCAATTCACAGGGTTCAACAAGCAATCGATATTTCACGATCAGGGGTGTAATACTATTTGTAGTAGTGGTCCTTATATATCGTATTAACAATCGAAATATGGTCGAAAGAAAAAATCTCTATTTGAGGGGGCTTCTTCCTATACCTATGAATTCCATTGGACCCAGAAATGATACATTGGAAGAATCGGTTGGGTCTTCCAATATCAATAGGTTGATTGTTTCGCTCCTGTATCTTCCAAAAGGAAAAAAGATCTCTGAGAGTTGTTTCCTGAATCCGAAAGACAGTACTTGGGTTCTCCCAATAACTAAAAGGTGTAGCATGCCTGAATCTAACTGGGGTTCGCGGTGGTGGAGGAACTGGATCGGAAAAAAGAGGGATTCTAGTTGTAAGATATCTAACGAAACCGTCACTGGAATTGAGATCTTATTCAAAGAGAAAGATCTCAAATATCTGGAGTTTCTTTTTGTATATTATATGGATGATCCGATCCGCAAGGACCATGATTGGGAATTGTTTGATCGTCTTTCTCTGAGGAAGAGGCGAAATAGAATCAACTTGAATTCGGGACCGCTATTCGAAATCTTAGTGAAACACTGGATTTCTTATCTCATGTCTGCTTTTCGTGAAAAAATACCAATTGAAGTGGAGGGTTTCTTCAAACAACACTTCAAACAACAAAGGGCTGGGTCAACTATTCAATCAAATGATATTGAGCATGTTTCCCATTTCCTCTCGAGAAACAAGCGGGCTATTTCTTTGCAAAATTGTGCTCAATTTCATATGTGGCAATTTCGCCAAGATCTCTTCGTTAGTTGGGGGAAGAGAGAGGGAAGAAGCTTCATTCCATCCAGCCTCACGAACTTCTTACTGGGGCAGTACTATAGGCATTTTCGAGTCTTTGGATGCACGTGTTTTGTTCATATTCCTGCGCAGTTAATAGAAAAATTGTCCCCAAGGCAACCACTTGTGTCTTTCTTGGATATGCTCAGTCCGAGTATAGATGCTATAACGTGAAATCCAAGAGACTCGATGTATCCTTAATGCTTTCTTTAATGGAAATGGAGTCGCCTCATATTTTCCTTAACCTAATTAATCAGCCCCGGGGGAGAATGATGATGGAGATGTATTGCGGCCTTCTCCTGTTCATAAACTTTTTCCTCATTCTTCTGCAGTTGATGTTACGGATCAGCCTCACTCTTCAGGCCAGCAGCTTTGCTCAGCATTTTCTGCCGATTGTCAGCCTGTTCAGCTGACCTCAGAGGATTCCAGTCACCCGGCACAGCATCTTTCTTCTCGGCGGCGATTACAGTCTCTTTCCCAGGGTCAGGCTACTCCAGAAGATCCGCAGCCTAGCCCAGTTGCTTCCCTTCCAGTCGCCTCCTCAGATTCTGGATCCCTCTCTCAGGTTCGTCGATCCTCTCAAGTTTCTTATCCTGTTGAAGGATTTTGATCTTATCAACTATATCGTTTTCCCCAAAAGATCGAGCTTACCTCATGTCAGTTCAATCTTCTCATGAACCTGAATCTTGGATACTCCAAGCCTTGAGGTTTGGATTGCAGCAGGTCTAATAGTCGACGAAAGGACAACAGTTTTCAGGTTTAAAAGAATTTCATCCCTATCCCTTTCATCCAAGCCAATTGAATTAGTAACCGATGCTAGAAAGGGAACTGAATCCCTAGCCGGTGTTCGAGAATCTATAGAATCGGCTGAATCTGACTCTATCAATTGAATTTCTTTTTCATTGACATCTGCCTGGTTCATTACTGAAGGAACTAGAATCGGCAATGCGCTTATTTGGACAGGGGACGTCCAAAAACGTGGTTTCACTTCGGTAGCATGGGCGAGGGTCTGTTCACCGAAAACGGAAGGTGGTCTCGGTATCAGGTCAGTGGTTACTGCCAATAAGTCGTTTTTGTGTAGATTCACATGGGATTTCATGACTAAGGAAACTTCATACTTTTCCTTCCTTCGGAGTCGATACTTGGATGCGTTGCATTCGCCAAAAAGAACGTTTGTATCCTCATCCATTTGGCCAGGCATGCGGGATTCATTTCTCCAGACTTCAATCGCGAATTCTCAGTTGGAAGAGAGGTAGTATACCGGGCTAGCAGGACTGAATGCTTAGTAAGCTACCCGGATAGAGGTATGTGGGAAGGAAGTAGCCTTTCGACTGACTTTAGAAGGCCTTGAATTGAGGGATGTAGGCAAGCTTTAGCTTGGTTCTTTTCTCGATTGATAGAAGGACGGATTATATATAGTGTTTTGAACCTTGCTCTCACAAGTGAGATGACTGCCTGTGTGGTAGCGATCGATAAGCACCTTATCCATTAAGTGGAAGTGCATCTACTGGGAAAGTGTCCAACTCAACATGTCCGATGCGAGATACTACTGGTCCGCTACTATTACTATAACTATAGGTGTCTTACTTGCCGTACGAATAAATCCCCACCTGATTCATTGCTCAAAATGAAATCAAAGGGCGTAGCAAATGGAGTAGCTATTCCGCTTCGTGCGTAGTAAAGAGAAAGGAGAAGTCTTCCGTTGGTTACGCCCTTGTTGTGTTGGTTCTTCCATATTTCGATATGGATCTATCTCCATATAGAGATCTATATCTTTCTATCGATAGATAGATCTATTGATATTGATCTGGTTTCAAGATCTATGAACAAGAGAGATCCCTAAATATCCATTTGAAAAAAGAGATGAATAGATAGGGCGAAGCCCGCTGAAGGAAGGGCGCGTTAGCGAACTTATTGAAAACTAAAGCAAGAAGTGATAAAGTTGACTTTGAGAAAGAAGGGCAACTATTTAGATTCGTTTTTTAGTAAAGGCACGTTAGCGCGTCCGTTTTCTTGCTCGTTAGCGCCCCCTGCCCCTATTTTCTGAGTTTAGTCATAAAGGAAAGCCCTTTGACAACCTTACTAATAGAAAGGGGATGCGCTCAAGCATGCGCAGAAAGCTCTTCGAGCTTCTCAACATATTATAGAAAGGTTTGTAGAAAAGGGCTTCTTCAAGTTCCGCTTGCTGCTTTTCATTTTGATAGGAGTAGGTGCTTGCTGCTCACTCGCTGTCTACTAAATGAGCCTTCACTGCCCGCCCGGCCCCTATCTTTAATCTTAAGTAAAGTGAAGTCAAATCAATGAAGTGAACAGCCCAACCTCTTTGTTTGAAGCTTTGCCAGGAAGCTTCTACTTCTTGAAGCTTTCTTTCCCCTAATAATTCCGAAAGACAAGACCTGCAACTATAGGAAAAAGCTTATCTTTGATAGCAGTCATAGGGGAGTTCAGAAAGGATCTGATCGTAGATGGAGACTTAAACCTGTGTGGGGGTAGGGGCGGATGTAGCCAAGTGGATCAAGGCAGTGGATTGTGAATCCACCACGCGCGGGTTCAATCCCCGTCGTTCGCCCATCGACCATTTCTTTCGGAGACACAAGACAAACCTAGAAAGCATTTTTTCTGCAAGTCATCTCGAGTTCAAATCAAAGGCATCCAAGCAATTGGTATCCGATTGAAACATAGAAAGCATAGATTCGCCTCGCCTACTTGCTGAAAGCAAAAATGGAATGGCCGATCATTCATTCTATGACGTTTTTAAGACCTCACTAATCAGCCAACCACTTTTGAGTTCATAATGAATGAAATGAACCCCCGGATGAAGAGAAAATATCCCCTCCCTTTTACTAAACCATGGGGAGCCCCGAGTAGTTTACCGGACAAATTGAGTTGTCGTGACGATACCTTTCTTAGTGGAAGATCGGAAATTCTCTTCATCACGAGACTGATAGGATCTGCCGTAGACACCCGATAGACCTCTACAAGGTAGAGAGTAAGAGGACAAGAAGCAAAGAGTTATGCTTTCATTTCTTTGTTGAGATTGAAAGAAAGTTCTTTTAAATTAAAAGGGGGTAGGTATAATGCACGCAGGCCAAGTCAAGAAAAGGACTTCCTTAGTTTTATAAACTAGTAGTCTTAATGACTAGTAGTTTGAAGCCTTAAGAAAGCGGTTTTTTTTGGCACTCGGTTCCTTCGTCTTAAGTTCAGTTTACTTTTTCAATTCGGAACTCTTAGTCGAGCTGATGGCGAGATCTTTTTTTTGTTCGAGGTTCAAGAGGAAGGAGAGGAACCACCGCCCAATGGTGCTTTTACGAAAGTACGGTCACCGGTGGCTAATACCTTCTCGACACTATCGAACCTGAAATCCACTCTCAATCGCTCTTTTTAGGTTGGCATAATATAGAAAGAGAGTGCCAAGAAAGAAGACATACCTATCACTTTTGGAACCCTTACTCAACATAGGGTCCAAAAACCCGACATACCCTTTTTTTGATTTTTTAGAGCCTATAAAGGGAAAAGAGCTCTTGCATCGTTAGCCGCTTTTCAGCATTTCCTGCCTGAGTTGTTGACCATCACCTGACCTCACACGGGAGGCCCCGCGCCGAGTGATTCTCCCCCAAAAAACTCTACATGTGATATTCCGAAAACATAAAGATGTGATTTAGTAAATTAGAACCCATTTTGGGGTGCAACCAGGGAACAACTATCAACTAGTTTGAAAAGTTCTTCCATTTAGTAATGGGAGTCATCCGTTGTTACTTTCTAAGGGTATGGTAGAGGCGCTTGAGAAGGAATCCTTCAGTGAAGACCTAACGAGAGGCTGAATTCAAACACACCCAAGATCCACAAGAATCGTACGAACATCTATGGAGCGTAGCAAAGATTTTTGAAATCAGCTCTCGTCACCTCACTCAATCCTACAGCGGAAAGTCGAGTCGAGGCGCTGAAAGCGAGCGAAGAAGCACTTCTTGTAACCAACCCCATGGATCAGCAAAGGCTTGTTCTGGACCACGCCGCTATGCATGCCAGGGCCTCTGCTACCTGATTTCCTTCACTACAAATATGTGAAAGCACCACCTTGATCAAGGAGATGGAGCGTGAGAAGGCAACGATTTATCGATGATTCCACGGCACCAAGTGATCCCTGGATCGCAGAAGAGTCACCACATATGTAGAATCTGACTCGATCCAGAGGTATTTCCAGCCCTTGGAGTGTGCTATAGCGATAGCCGTCCCCAACCCACTCTGCCTGATATGCGAATCCGCTGCCCAACGAAAGCGCAAAGCATCCAAAACCCTCTGCAGTTTCGAAAGATTCCTCCGCAAGAGGACGGACCTGGTTGGCCTTTGGAGCTACCGTCCGTCTTCACTTTTATCCAGCCCGGAGGAGGAGGTTGCCAAGTAATCTGTAAGATAACCGGAGCCTTCTTTGGTTTGGTTTTGGATGACCTGATATGGAGAAAGCCCGGAGACGAAGAAGATCGTCAATCGAATTATGCATAGGTCCAATATCAAAGGTTGTATATTCCTTTAATGCTGCCCGGCCGTAGCTGAAGTGATTGAGGGCGTCAGATTAAAGAACTCTATTTTCTTTCGTGTGCACCAAATCACCCAAACACAGGTGATAAATGCCGTTCGCCAGAGGGAGGAAAGCTGCGGACTGAACTTCACCTGCATGGCCTGGTGACAAAGAGAATGAAAAGCAGAAGAGTTGGCGGAGCTAGACTAGGAAAGTAGCTAAGGTTTTGAAGACATGGCACGGAGTTTAGGAGAGAATCGAACTTTTTTAGGCCCCATAAAAAAGGAAAAAGTCTCAAAGCTTCTTCATCTTTCACAGGATAGGGACGCGGCATTAGGAGAAGGGCGCAAAGAAGACGGCATCGAAGAGAGGTTCGCGAAGAAGGTCTTTCAGCGGAGAGAGATTTCACCGAAACGGAATCCGGAGAAAGAGAGGAGAACAACTGCTAGATCAGATGCCAGTGGAGATCGATGGGATAAGCGTTTGGGATTTGGAGTTGAGGATTTGATCCCACCCCTTTCTTTAGAGGAGAGTCAGTTCCGTTACCAGCTTGACTGAAAGGTTTGGAACTAAAGGCATAAGGCAAAGATCCGGGGATTCTATTCCTCCCATTGACTGAACGGGAAAGGCAAAGCCAAACTAAACAAAATAGGTATTCACCTTCCAAGTTTGCTCACCATGCTCAACGCACGTTAGAAAAGCGTGTAAATGTGCCTTTCGAGCATCTTTTTGTACGTCAAATTAGCTAAAGCGCGATAGAAGCCCTAAACTAGCTAAGCTAAGTACGTACGCAATAGCGCGGGAAGAGCCCCTACCCTATAGTATAGTAGAGTAGGAAACTCGCTCTGAATCAAAGAAGCTAGCATAGCGAAAAGATGCTCAACTATTTCTCAAGACTATATAACTAATCAATGCTACACTCACTGGTAACGAACAGCAGGAATCGCATACAAAAGTTCACAATAAGTATGCCAATCCACCGGTGAAGATAAAGGCACATCCTGAGAAAGAAACTCTGCTCGACGAAGGGCCATAGAAGTGCATTAATCAGGCTGTGAAGGTCACAGGGGCTATGAGACCCAATTAAGCGTAGGAATTAGTGCTGGAAGCCCTAGTAGTAAGCAGAAAATGAAAAGTAGCCCCAAGCTTATTCATAAGCTCAAGATAGCCAAGATGGATGGAGTAGGGCTAGTCTAAGACAAGACAGACCGATCTCTCAGGTTATCGACCCGAAAAGCTCCACAGAGCTGTCGTATGCGGGTACTACGAGGCCCACGACTTTCTTGATCGCCTCATTCGGGTGAAGATGTGGCTAAAGTATATCCGAGGGTACCATGATAGTCTGGGGTAGCGTATATTACGCTCGAGGTCTCTCGAGCCTTCTGTTGTACCAATGTCTCCGTTTTAGGAATAAGGTAATGAAATTCCGGTATGGACTTTTTTTGTTGTTACGACAGGCGAAGAGCAGTGCCCTATTGGTCTAATTCCTGCTTCCCCTTGGTATCCCATTTCATATATCGGAAGAGAGCTTCCAGAAAGCATCCATATCAATCAGCCTTTGGATTTTTTGATTAGTGGGAAGGCGCAGTGATTTCATAGTGACCCTACCAGAATATCTATGGAATTAGTCGATCCATGAAGCCTTTCTTTCCCAGTCTCGGGATCTTTCTCTCTAGGTACGGTTCGCCACATTTCAGTGAGTGCTCTACCCCTTGGTATGGTACCGGAAGCACTTGGTATTGGTAGTAGTCTAAATGTCTTTCCCTACCGCTAGGAGTTAAGCTAAAGGAGATGAGGGATCTATTCCATCTATTCAATTTCCCAAAGCTCAATCCCTACTTACTGAAGACTTCCCTTTCCCATGCTGACTGAATCAAGCAATTCAACTTGAACTCTGGAGGAAAGTGCTCACTCTTAGTAAGTCCAGAAAAGTCTAAAAAAGACAGACTTTATTCAATGACTTGACTTACTTACTTTTAGAGTAAGATCCAAAAGCTGCTGAACGACAAACCGGAGAGTTAGAGACCTTATTTTCAGCTTTCCCCTTCTTCTATTCGAATGTCTTCATATGAGTCTATTATTACTCTAGGCTATCCTAGCCCGGGAATGGAGCGAAAGAAAGAGCAATTGAAGAATCAGAGGCTGCCCTTAGCTGATTAGCGGATTAGGCAAAGCAAAAAAAGACGATCAATTCTATTGATGAGCAATTGCCTGTTTAAAGTAAGAATTCGACTGCCACAGAAGGAGCTGTTCTCGCTGTGAACGAATGCGCTCTCTTAGTAAATATGCTAATGCAAGAAGTGGCGAAATTGTTGATGCAGAGAATGCCATGGTTCTTCTTCCTCCCTACATAAGGTGAAAGGTGGAAGTTAGGTTCTGTTCTAGTGTGTAAGCATCTCTTTCCTCGGTCGATTCGTCTGCTCATTCAGCCTATGATTCTTATCCAATTGCTTCTTCCGATAAGTCTTATGAAACGAATTCGGTCGGCCTCGGCTTCAGGGAATAATTCCTCTTCAGGAGGTTCAGATTGAGGGGGGAAGAGCATCCCGAGTCTTCCTGATGACTCTGACTCTACATAGGTCTCACGATCGCTAGCATTGCATCTGCAATGGCATCGCTTATTCTCACTTTGCTCATCTGGTGAACATTGTCTTAGATCTGCAGTCGATGGCATAGTGTCCTTTCTTTTTACATTCCTTCAGCACAATTTTCACCCAGATCTAGACCCGTCCGAGAAAGGATAGCAGGAGATCGAGCTGATCCCTTCTATCAGTAAAGCACATCGCTCGTACAAGTCAAGCTTCGCTGACGCCCCACCCGCCTTTTCTATATAGCCGCATAACCATAAAAGTTTTCTCTAATGCCATACCAAACCAAGACCTTTCCTACAAGGTAACTGCTAACAAGGGTAAGAAAGAAAGCTCCTAGCTAGAGAGTGATGCTCCTAGCGTATGCCGGTAAGAATTCAATCTTTGGAAAAATGAAAGTCGTTGCCAGAGGAAGCCTCTTAGTAGCTAAGGTGAAGCCTGATTTCGTGTGGTTTACGACTTTAAAAGCGCTTTCTTTCTTTCTTCATCTGCCCCATCTATTTACTTAGCTGACAATCGTATAGAGCGTGATACCTTCCCTCTAAAATGGGATTTAGGAAGCAGACTCCTCGCCCTATAATAAAAGAGCTCTATGTAGAGCTTTAGCTTTTGCGCTTTACAAAGAAGGAGCTAAGGTTATGCTTCAAATCTGCTAAGAGCATGTCCTCTTCTGAAAAGGTGATGGCTGTGGCTTAAAAGCTCCTTGCCTACAAAGCGGAGCGAGTTCAGTCGTCTTCCACTAAAAACGAGGCGCTAAGAAAGAAGAAGTTCAGTCTACGCGTTGAACGAGTTCCGGGCTAAGATCTGGAAGTCAGATCAAAATCTGATTGAATCAGATATTGAGTTTCATCAGAAGATAAACTACTCGACTGGTTGAAAAGAAAAAGATCACTTTTGCGTCTTTTTTGCTTCAACGGAAGGGCGGCTGGCGTGTGGGTATCCAGGGGGTGGTAAACGGCGTATATTTGCCATCGGGAATTCTTTCCGTCAGGTGGCGCTATACCCGTACCATTGTTGGTGTATGAAGGTGTTAGCCTCCATTCCCAACGATGGAACGTTTGACCAGAGTGCCCCTCTTCGGTTTGTTAAGGGTAAGGCATCTGTCTATAGTTTTGACTTAAAGTCGGCTACAGATAGGTGGCCTTTACCTATTATGATAAAAACCTTTGAGGGCTTCTTTGGGAGAACGTTAGCCGGCCTTGTTGTTGGCCAATTGCTTGGTTCGAGTACGTTTTTGGCTACCAAGCCTCTGACGTCTCGTCCACGATTAGTCACCTTCAAGGCAGGGCAGCCGTTAGGCTACTACCTTTCATGGGCGTTGTTCTCGTTATCGCACCACATTGTGGTTTGCTGCAACTCTGGCAGGGGTTCCTGGTCGGTTTCGCGACTACGCACTCCTTGGTGATGACATAGTCATCGCCAATGATGCCGCCGCCGCGAAATATGAAGAAGTGGTCCGGTCTCTTGGTGTGGAGATTTCCCTTGGAAAAACCAAGGGAAAGGTTGCACTTTTTTCTTTCTCATTCGGAAGGCCCAGTCCCACACTCTGACTTCAATGATGGGAACAACCTCCGCACTCCGGCGCTCCAATGAACAAGAGTTCTCCGCCTTACTCTATTTAGAATAGTGGTCGATACCTCGGGAGGGAGTTACATTCGTAACAACATGTTATGTTCACGCGGTGATATTCTATCTTTCCAAGAGTACTACCCTGTACGGAGTCTATGTCTGGGGAGCATACTTGACAGGAGGCGGTAGAGAGGTCCCCCACTTCGATTCCCGCCCTGTTAGCATCTCCGATCCGAGATAAAGGGATTACTCCGTTATTTCGGTCCGAAGCCGGCCGGTAATGGACCTACTTACCTTGCTTGTAGACTAACTGCGGAGCTAACCCCTTTTTGGTTGCTACCAAGACGATTTCTTTATGCCCATCAAAGGACCTCGAGATGCTAATCCACGAAAAACGATACGAGAAATTCTAAAGAACTTATATACGGAACGAGGGCGACCCGTGGAAATACATCGGTTTCTTACTCGTGCAAAGGAACTATTTCTTGGCAACTTGGACAACTTATAACGATGTTTGTCCCGCATATCACTAGGAAGATCGGGATCTTTACAAAAGGCTTTATAAAGCTTTCGTCTCAATTCATATTTAGCCGCGAGCAATCTACGTTTGTGATCTCGTATATTTCGCTTCTCCGACATCTTACTGAGTTTCCCCCTCATCTTTATGCAAAAAGCCGCTCCACGGTGGTAAAGTCTCATCTTGTGTGTTGGACGAAGTGACAATAGTCACATTGAACCCTCGAATATGTTCGAAGATCTCGAAATGATCTTCCAGTTCTGGGGAGAATTCGCAAAACTCCGTTTCCATCGAGAATTGAATAGAGTTTTCCCGTATTTCGACCGGAGAATCTAATAGAGACATTACTGTGGAGATTCTGACCAAAAAATGAGACATTCCATGCCCTCGGAGAGTGCTTTGTCGTGCTAGGTCACTGACATATCCCTTTTTGTCTTTATTTGACCCCAAGAATGGATTGGATCGAAACGACTTTCCTGTCGAAGACCTCTGTGTCTGTAAACATTTCTGACCGCACGGAATCTCCATAGCCAATTTTCCATTTTTGATAGAAGGTGCTGCCTTTGGTACTACTCTTATTTTACATAATCCAGGAACTTCCATAACGTTGGCGTGATTCAGTTTGAGCAACGGATCCTGACGTGATACATCTTCGTAATGAAAATAGAGTGGAAACATGAGTTGGCTTTTCAAGTATATATAGAATAAGCACTGTGAACTATCGCCTTCAAAAAGATAGCTGAACCTCTTTCATTGATCAGAATACGAATGAGATGAAGATCGAGCCTTAGGTCGAGTCTTGGTAGACGGAACACGAACCCCATCACTCACTGAACACTGGGTCTATCTATATTTTAGACAAGTGAGAAATGGTTCTTTTCTTTGCCACCGTTGACCGGCTTCGCGAGCCCATTTCGGACTACACACGGCTAAGCACCTTTGGGCGGTGGTTTCTTGATCCGATTTCTCACTTGAATGAAGACACCATCATTGATTTTCTTCTCTTAAGATATTTCGAGTTGGATGACAAGAGAGCTCTTTCTAGAAATCTCGTAAGAGAACAAGTGCGTTCATCATTCGCAAGATCAAAACACATGTATACAAGCTTTTGTTCTCGACTTGGCTAGAAAGCCTAGAACAGATTCACCAGGAACTCGAACCAATCCCTGGACGTGGGGAAATGGAAATAGAAAGGAAAGAGCTGGATGTTGGGAAAGAGCAGACTGTCTTCCTTTCGAGGCATACTACTATCTAACTAAGTTTCTCTCCTTTGACGGTCAGATCGATCCCTTATTGAATTGAAAGGAATTCTTATCGGAGTTGGGGTTCTCTCCATTCTCTTTATCGATGAATAAGGGAGTCCGGCAGGAGACAAAGAATAAAGTATTCAAAGGAACACCGGCTTGTCGTCGTACACCTTAGCAGATTGAAAGATCAACCCGAAAGTGGAGTTCGCTGCTAAAGCCAAAACAGAAAAGAAGCGAAGCAAGGAACTGAAACTGAGTTAGAGCATGGAATGGGGGACATGACAGCACTAGAAGGATCAGGCTTCACCGACCTGTCCCCCTGTCAATCACTGTTCTGTCACTGTTCAAAAGAAAGATCTTCAAATCTCTTAAGTGAATAAGTTCTTGACTCCCGTCAATAATGAAATGGCTGTTTTCTTTTATTGCCCCTATCTTTCTTTCAATCGGATGCCATGTATGAAGCATCTCTTTCAGGACCTCACCTTTACTTACTCCCTTTAAAAGAAAAGAAAGACGGGTAGGGGAATTGAAATGATTTCGAGTGTCAGTCATCTTCGATAGTTTAGAGAGAGGAACCACCTTTGAAAGACTGAAAAAAAAGAAGGACTCCTGGGAGCCTGAACTCATGAATTTCCCTTTCAGGGAGAAAAGAAGAGATCAACTCCCGTAACTATTTCGGTGGGCCTCTTCGGGCGAGATCAACAAGACGTAGGAAAGAGAGTTCGCAGCTTGTGGAAGCGGAGGAAATAGCACCAGCGGCAGAGCGTCAGAGTAGAAGCCTAGGTTGCTCCTGTGACCGACCCTACTTAGCCTTCACCACCAATGATGGAGGAGCTTTTTACCTTGACCCAGTATCCAAAACTGTTGATTGATAGTCCCATAATGTATATATAAGAGTCAAAGCCTTGGTGAATGAGCCAAGGTTCCTTACTTCTATTCGCTATAGCTTCAATGCCGGGCTAGCATAGCGGTTTCGCTATTTATTGAGGAACTAACAACAAATAAGCTAAGTTCTTTCTCTTCCCAAGCCGGAGCATATCGCTACCGAAATGAACCTGTTTTGGCAAATGCTCTACCAAGCTGCACATCTTCAAGCTTAGGTAAATGGAAAGAAACCGATGTAACATATGCTTTAGAAGCAGATTCCACATCTTCCTCCGAAGAAGGTAAACAAAGCTCCTCTAGAAATCCTCTTTGCAGACTCCGATGTAATTATCTCATCAGGATCGAATGCTTTGGATCGAGACTCTGCTAGCTTCCCCCCTATCGAATACTTAGTGTTTCTGGGTGGTATTGCTGTAGTATTGCTAGAAAAAAAGAGAAAAGAGGAAAGGCCCAGCCTCAAATCATTCAAAAAGTCGTATCATCATTCTCTCATTATTTATCCTGCTAGATCGATCCGAGATGCCCAGACACCTGGAAGAAACTTGAAAGAAACTGCACTTCGACGAGCATGAACGAACTCATCCTTTGTCTTTTGAGGAATCTCCCTTTCAATTCACCCGATGCGGACTCGTATGCTTGCTTCGTAGTAACTACCTCGCTGGCAAGAAGCTCTACTCCTCTTTATGCTTAGGCGAATAAGCGGATTTCTCCCAGTATGGAAAAAACAGTTGGAAAGGGTCGATCTAGCATAGCTTAGTTTAGCTATGCCCTGCCCTAATATCGGTCCTATATTCCGAAGCAGTTTACCAAATGAAAGATCGGATGGGCTTCTTAGTGAACAAGCTAAAATAAGGGCTTTTAGAAAACTATTTCAAAGCTTATTCTTATTAGCGAAAAATGACTTGTGGAAAGTGCTTTTGTCAAATCCTATCGATGAGACCTAAGTAGACGAACGATTGGAAGATCAAGGTCAGCTGATCAGTCTGAGGATCGCTGGCACGAGGCACTGAAAGTGAACCCTTTATTGGGAGGAGAATGATAGAAGTGATTAGGGACGAGAGAGACAGCTTTGAATTGCATTCTTCTCTTTCCTTAATTGAAGTGCTAAGGTTTAGCGAAGCCGAAAGCTTTCATTTTCAATTCCTCATTTAAATTTAATAAGCTTCTACATTGGCGAGCTCAGCTGCACCTAATCCCAAACAAAGCAGCATAGGATGAAATAGAGATTGAATTCCCAAAGGGAAGAAGTCTAAGGATGAGATGAAAGGAAAACGAAGCTAATCCTGAAGAACCACACGCCGCCCGGCCTTGTGCGAGGAAGGACTATTGGAATGCCCCCACGCGCTCTTAAAGCTCCAGGCCCATACCTGCTAAAGAGTCAAGGCTTTGCTTTGAATACTTCCTTCTGTTTCTGTTGATGGAAAGTCCTATCTTTCTAGTCCTAAGGACGGGACTCAAGCAAGTCATTTAGAGTAGAGCAATCAGACTTCGCGAACTTCAAAGAAGGAGCTCCTGAACAAGAGCTTTAGAACACTTGCTTTCTTTCACATTTCGTTGGGACAACTTTTCCAATAGAAATATATGTGTACCAAGGTCTTAGTCAATCTATGTGAACCATAACTCTCTGCATGAAAACTAGATAGTCACGTAGCGATCCTGGGTAGCCAAGGACTAGTGCATCTGGATGGAGTGTTCTTTGGGAGGTGTGATTGAAGAATGTCTTCTAAAGACACTATTCAATTAAATAAACGAGTGAATCTGACTTCATAGGGAGGAACCTATTTGGCCAGTCAAGCCTCGCGAAAGCGCTATATTTCGGTATATTAAAAGGGATTCCAAAGGATCGTAAACCAGAGGAAGTATTCAATGTCCAGCTTCTGAGCTTCGTGGGTAGGCGGTAGGAAAGTCTCCTTAGAAGGCCGGATTTCGGCATTCGGCATATGCAAGACCATAGGCAGACAGATTGTACGTGGAAGAAAGGAAGATAATGGACGTACCTGGAAAGGTTGCAACCGCTGAGCGTGGAATTTATCCTGGTTTAGCTTAAGCTTCTCTTTCATCAATAGCCTTTGTTTGTGCCTCTGGCATCCGCCTAAAAAGTCAAACCCTTGGGACCATTTCTACAATAAATAGATGTCTTAGTTAATCTATGTGAATCACCTCCTCGTCTAAATAGTATCCCCGCGGAGAGCCTGCTGGTATCTTATTCTTATTAGGCTTCAGACCTTACTATGGTATGGTCATCTTCTCTGGAGTGGCTTCCATCTTTCTCATTTCTTTCTAAGAGGAAGGAGAAGTCAAACTTCTGTAAGAGAAAGGGTTCGTGGGGACACAGCCATGGGTGATTAGACTTCAAAAGTAGAACTGGGCTTAAAGCGCTCTCTTCTGGTTATAGATTTCATCTTGGCTTTTATAGCCTAATATAGATCTTCTTGCTCCTTGAATGCATCCGTGCGTGCGGTTGGATAGAGTCATAGCATTTCACATAGGGCACTTGACGACATAGATTCTGAAGCCGGAGCATTCGCCAATGAGGGAGATTGGGAACCCTTCCAATTCTGGTAATCTTTCAACCCAAGCTCTGATCTAGGATTTCGTACTTCAGGCTAGCGTTTTTCCATCACTTCGTCACTCGAGATCGAGTCTACTACTTCTTAAGTCATGTAGAACTCTCTCTTTCTATTTCACATTTGACAACTATTCCAATTGAACCAGTGGTACTCGTATAATATATTGGACAAGTTCAATAAAAGAAAGAGAAGAACCCTTCCGGCGCGAACCACTGCTCTACCACTCGCTCACTTGCCTAAGTTCGCTACGTTTCCCTTTAGGGCGTATGCTGCTTCCTTCCTATTCAACCTATTCAATATCGGGAATCCGGCTTAGCTACATTTATTAACAGATCAATTTCCACGTCCGGACTCTCTTTTCTTTCTTCATAAGTCCCCGTTTAGCTTGTTCTAAGGTATGGACTTGACTTCTTTGATTATAGAATTCTACTTGGGAATCGCTACAAGGCCAATCTTTGTATAGAAAAAGGCTACTTTCCGACCCCCTAATTACTGATATGACCTCAGATAGGCAACCCGCGTTAAAACGAGGAATTGAGGCCTTCTAGCCCATCTTTAATTGTATAGAGCTTGCGCACCTAGGCTGAACCCGGAAGGGAATAACCTTTGACTTATCTTATGATCTTTCATCGGCTAAGCTAAACAGAGAGCGGAAGAAAAAGTCCCTTCTTAAAGGGCTTCGAGCTTGATTTAAGATAAAAAGTACACGGCTGCATGGTAGGCTTGTCGGCTGTAATGGTCATGTGCCCACTTATCTACTATAATTAGTACAAGTCTAGCTGCCTTTAAAGACGAGAGATGGTGCCTAGGCCTTTAGTCTCAATGATTAAAGGCAGGGAGAGACCGAATACATTTCCTATACCTTTCGTAAACCCGTAAACTAGGGAGAAGAATCTTCGCCTACCTGGCCTTGCTGTCATGTTCACTGCTACTGACATATGAGACATCGCTAGCCGCCCCTTTTCTCCCATTCAAGCCAGCAGTAGGGGACGAGAAAGGTAAAGAGAAGGGGCCGTCGTTGGTGCGTAACAGAGCTTTCCTATCGACGATCTTTCTCGGTGCATAAGCGAGGCTTAGCGGTCGAAGTACCGCCAATAAAGCCAATAGACTTTGAATAGCTTGTACGAAAGGACTTATGAAGAGTCTTTCTTTTTATAGAGTATCCAATCCATATATAAATCTTGTATGCAAGTTGGCACAGCGCTTTCGCTTTAAATCAATCTCGCTCGTCTGGTCTGCCCGGTCAAATCAGCTCTTCTGCCTGTGTATCCCATGCCCGGTGCCGTTGATCTGTCTGATGGGAGAGATCCACCAATTCCTTTATTGAAATATGTTGGAAATAAAAGTATAATTCTTCTATTCTAGAGAAGAAGAATATAACATATGAAATAAATAATATACGAAGATAGTCAATATGCCAGAAAGTCAACCATGAGCAGGTGCAGGTAATGAAATTGGCGGGAGTTCCAACATAGGAAGGCACCCGGGGGTCTTTCTTCCTCTACTTTATTCATCAAAGAGATTCCTTCATATAAATAGACTTCTGTTGAATTCATATTCAAGAGTGAAATTCCAGTTTCTCTAGTGGAATTCGTCTTTCTCTCTTCCTAAACTTAAACTGGAAATACACGCTTTTCTTGAGGCTCGAGTACCCCCCCCCCCATAACCCTATAGTTTAGGCTCATTAATTGCGTGTATAATCGAACCAGGCCGAACCTAACGCGAAAGCCCTTGCGATTCGACTTTCCTTCTTTGATGGAGAGAATGCGTTGGTATAGAATCTAGCAGCAATCCTTCCCGCTAGGCGAGATCTTTGAGCATTGCTAGGCTACTCTTAACTTAATAAGTCATTTCGTCAGTCAGCAGTTCAGCCCGAAGGCAGGCAACTCACTAACTACAGCTTCTATCTCCTCTAGGTCCCATTAGACTGATCCTTAGTCCTTCTCCCCCGCAACCAAGCCTTAAGGCTTTCCTTATGAGATGGGATGCTCACTAATCGACTGCTTCTCTCGAGATGCTTTGAATAGCGTAAATAAAGACTCTCTTGGTCCTTTCGAAGCAGATATTCGTACGCCTATTGGGTTATTTGAGGATGGCACTGGTTTCGGCTTGACTGCTTTCCTTGGTTTCCTTTTGGTTAGAAGGGATAACTATTAAGCCTTAAGCTAGAAAGTGATTTCGGGTTCTGTTCTATTAGTGGAATCCCCATTCAGAAATATGAATCTCGTGCAAATGAAGGGAAATGGAATGGCTTAAAGGTTCTGCAAGAACTGGATTGAGAAATGCAAGGAGCTTTTAAGCCACTCTTCGAATTCCTCTTGGGTTCTTTATTTCCGATCGGATCTTGCCAGGGGTGGTGCATTGATGCCGAGAATACGCTCTTTGATAGAAGTCTCAGAATCCGCTGTTTGAAAGTGGATCTAGATGCGGAGTCTCGTTTGCACTTTATGGTACAACTTTCTTTCTACAACATCCACAGCAGAATGTAGGCGCCTTGCATAGGTCGCATACTCATTCTGCTGTTTCTTCCCCGATCTCTTCGGCGAAACCCGTGCCCTCTTGATCGATATTCTTTACCCTCTTCGAACGGAAAGAAGGCCATAAGCATAAGATCGTCCGCAAAGGCCAAGTGAGTAATCTGCATCTGACCGCACTTCGGATGGTAGTTGAAATCAGAATTTTCTGTTGCCATCTTCAAGGATCTGGAAAAGTACTCAAGTTATAGCACAAACATAAAAGGAGACAAAGGATCCCCTTGACGAAGGCCCTTTTTCCCCTTAATGAGTCCTTGAAGGCTGCCATTCAGTGCAAGGGAATAAGATGGAGTTGACACACATTCCATCATCCAACTGATGAACTTGTTCGGGAAGCCCAGCCCCTCCAGAACTGCATGAAGGAAATCCCAATTGACTTAATCATATGCTTTTCTGAGATCCACTTTAAGTTTAAGAAGTTGGGTCTTTTCCTGCTATACTGTCTCAGAAGTTCTTGCGCCAGATGTATGTTATACATCATATTTCGCCCCTCCACAAAGGCGGATTGTGCTCGATCCACTAGCGTGCCAAGAATAGGAGCCAATGCCATGATTTTCGAGATGACTTTGGTTGTAACGTTGCAGCAAGCAATGGGTCTGTAATCCCCAACTGTCGGCGACTACGCTGCTAGCTTTACTTCCAGCTGCGGGAAATCGAACTCATTGGATTGGCATCTGGATTTGATTCGGATTGTTGTGGGTTCCATTCAAGCTAGAATCACTTTTGGCAATAAAGCCCGGAAGAGGGAGGGGAAGCCATTCAGTCAGTAGGGTTTGGCATTAAACATTAAATAAGCTCGTTGCGGCGAATCTGCTCTTAGTTAGAAAGAATAGGTTGGAACTCTTGTTGCATGATACGGCGTTCTGGTCAGAGAATAAGCGTATGAAGAAGAGTTTCTAGGCACTTTCCAAAGGATCTCCTTCTCAGGATGGAAAGAAGTACGCAATAAAGTCAACTGTCCTGGGAAGTCGAAAGCACTGACCTTGGTCCAATTCACCCATAGGAGGACTGATTCGGAAGAGAGGTTTTTATATTATAAGGAAGAGTTTCTTCTCGGACTTGAAGTAATGCCCTCTCCCCTTGTGGTTCCCATACCTTCTTTCCCCTTCGCCCGGTCCGGTGAGATCAGATTTCTCGAACGAAGTGAAGTGATAGGAAGAGAGCTGGCGGGAGATCTCTACTCATAAAAGCCCTTGACTAGTAAGGGGAAAACGTAAGTGCGCTCCTGCGCACCAGCTGAAGAAAGGTGGAAGCTTACCTTATTAATTAATATTAATAGGGTTCCACATCTATCTTACTAATAAGAATAAAGGGGCAAGCTAAACCCCACTCCTAACAAGTTCAAGTTGCTGAGTCGAAGTATTGCATTCTCCATCCGCCCGACAGCAGCAGAGGGGGTTCGATTCCTGTTATACGCGATGTGGCGAAAAAGACTGATTCAACGAGATATGCCTTGCCTGCATTAAGATTTAAAACTTGTCGTCTACTTTCAGGAAATGTTTGGAACAGAGAACTTACAATAATACAACGCCGCATTCTCAAAAGATTGAGAAACAAGAAGAGATCTATTAAGAGAAAGATTTATTCGAGAAAAAATCTTAACAGTTACATTCAATCACAAACTACACGAAAGTTGTCCATTTTTCATGGAGATTTACCCATCACAGAGATGCACAGAAGAAGAAAACGATCATATATCCCTTTTCTACTCAATCCAGAAACAAGATCGGACGTTATTCCGGTTCGTCTCCATTTTCGTGAAACTCTTCCTAAAGCAAGGCAGCCGATAAGTCATCGAAGGGTTTGTGTGAATAATCGAATGGTAAACATTATTCATTTTAAAGTGTCCCACGGTGATATAATATCTTTTCGAGAAAATGATGCGAGAACCCGCGGTGAAGAAATAAGGAGATCTTTCTATATCGAAATATCAGTTGAGAAATTCATAGGAAAATTTCTGGATCGCCCGGTCAGAATGTGGAGAAGAACCAAAACAGAATGGTTCCGAAAACTCAAAACTAAGAAGGAATGCCGCCTACTACTAAAATCCAAGTTTTTGCAACAGTTGCGTTCTTCTATGCAAGAAGAAGACACAAAGAAGTTTGGATCCAAAAAAGTATGCTTAGGCAGTTATTTCGATGAGCACAACAGAATGAATAGGAATTTATATCATTTCAAATCCCTATTCTTATCGAAGAGAAGGAACGAGAAAAACCGAAATATTCATATTCCTACTCAAACAAGAAATCCTATAGTTTACAACTCTTCTTTATATAGTAATTCGACCTATTGCTCCGCATCCCCCCATCAGTTTACTATGAATAGAAAAATCAAAAGAATAGAACTACCTACTCATTATTCGGAGGTGAATCATAGAACACCAAAAGCTGTGGTATCTTATGGACCTAACATAGGTCACATCCCTCACGACATAAGATTGAAAGATCCAAACCTTCTTCTTCGGAGCGGAAACGAACGTGGCCAAAACATATAAAGATCGGCGTAGTCGCTCATAAGGGACATATCTATCCGGATAGAGGATAGTCTAGATCGATTCATAGATAGATCTCTAAGAGCAGAGGAGATCAGATACACGGAAACGAAGACCTTCGAGCACAAATATTGGACCGGGAATAAAAAAGGGGATAAAAGTCAAGTCTAAGTACATATGGCACGAAAAGGAAATCCGATTTCGGTAAGACTTGATCTGAATCGTAGTTCAGATTCAAGTTGGTTCAGTGAGGGCGACCGCGAAAGTCACCGAATGGGTCAGTCTTTTCCTTCAGTTTGTCCCAGATTTTAAATATAAAAAGGCGTGGGAGGACGTTGCGGATGTCCGGGGCGACTTCTTCTATTCTAAGGCTAGAAGACCACTGAAAGACACCCAGGACTAGAGCATGTCGTGAAAGAAGCACACTGGGCGGGCGTGCTTCGACCGTGTCTCCGGGGCACAGTTGAATGTAGATATCATGAACGCGAGGTGCAGGATACCAGGCCGAGAAACCCGGGCAACCACTCCCCTATGTGCCAATCGCTAGCGCATCCAGGGCCCCGGCGCCCAGCTCAGCTGGAGAGGCCTAGCCTGATCTGAGAAGTGCTAATTCGGTTCGGATAGACTTCATTCAAGAATGCCGCCGCCCTTGGAATCAATAAGAAAAGAAGTGCTAAGTTTCAGATCAGTGAATAACCCGAAACGAAAGAAGAGACATTTCTCGCTCGGCGCCTAAAGCGCACTATGCTCCGCTTCAACAAACAAATGAGAGTTTTCGGTGGAACCGGTGAACCACGCGAGCTGGTTAGATGCGTGGGGCAGAGGGCTCGTAGTACCTGCTAGCGCAGCTATGCAGTAGAAGGGAAGGAGCCTAAATCGACCCCCTTCCTTCTTTTTTTTCAAAGAAAAAAAGCAGTACAAGGAAACTTTTATTTAAGTCGTCGGATGAGACTAAGCAGCTACCGACCGTTCCGACGCGCCCTTGACCTATCTTGATAAAAAAAAGCAAAAACCTATCTAAAGGGGAACCTTGTTTAAGCTGTCAAACAAATGATAGAATGGAAAATGAAGAATAACCACTAGTAGGGATATGGGCGGAGTCTCGCTCATTAAAGAGAGTTGTAGATTCGTAAAAGAGGAGAGGAGCCTTGACTTTCTATCTTATTAGTCAAGCGCGCTAGTTGCAATCAAACTAAACTAAAGCAAGAAGTGATAAAGTTGACTTTGAGAAAGAAGGGCAACTATTTAGATTCGTTTCTTAGTAAAAAGGCGCGTTAGCGGCTTTAGTTTTCAAAAAAAAAGGACGTTTAGGCTTTTCTAATAAGAAAGAAAGGGCCTTTCCTTTCAAATGACAACTGCCTCTTCGCGAGGGCGTTGCACGAAACCAAACCGCCCCCCGCCCGATCAAGTACCAGTTGCTTCGCTGGTAGGTCCACTTAGGTTAGGGGGCATTGTCCCTCAGTTCTTACCAACCTCCGGTGTGTAATCGACATCTTGCTAGCTATAACTCGGTCGAATAAGAATCGTTGATTCCCTCTGCTGTCAATTTCTTATTCATTCATGGCGCTCGGCCGGTGCTCCTTTCTCATCTCAAACCAGAACAACTCTGAACGTTAGGGAAGATAAGGGAAGACCACCTGAGCGAACCGACCGAAGGGACTTGACTTATCCGAACCGAACGATAGCGGCTTAAAGCTAAGCCTATCACGAGAATCAAAATCCTTGATCGACGAGGAGGAGCATCTCAAAGTATGGGGCAAAGGATCAAGCGCTTTGACTTTGTCTCCCGGGATCCACCACAGGTTGGGTTTGAGAGCCGTGTGATGGGTCACTATCCAGCACGGTTCGGAGAGCACTTTTCTTTTAGTCTGCGTTGGTGAATAGAAGCCCCCCCTATCAAGCAAGAAGGAAGCGGCTCTTCCCACCGGCGGAGTCACCATTGACTCTATTTATTATTATGGGAAATCCGTGTATCAAGATCTCAATCTGAGATCTTATTTCGGTTCGATACGTCCACCTACGAGACTCACCTTTGGCTTTCGCCTCGGTAGGTGTATTATTATACATTTTCCCAAAAGAACATTCATTCATTTCTTTCTTCCCCGTCGACCGCGACGACTAAAACGACGCGAAAAATCCAGACCCGGAAAGGCGAAGGACCATCGGTGGGAATTTGGGAAAGTCGGGCCGATCGGGTGTCTTCATTCAAGCGACGGTACAGAAGAAGAACGAAAGGAAGTGAGAGGCCAGGGGTCGGGGAAAAGAGTCGAGTCGATTAGGCTCGACGATCGGAAGAAGCAAAACGAAAGAAGGATTTGGCCGAAAAAGAAGCAAGGCTATGGATACCATGACCGATCACCATCGATAAAGAAGAATCTTTCTAAATCACTTCGGGTCAGCGGGGCGCATCCGAAATACGCCGGGGTTGTAAATGGCATAGCCTTCCTGATAGAAAATGACGACTCCTTCATAAAAACGAAGTTATTCTTGTTCTTTTTCCCAAAGAAGTCCCGCTCCGGCGGCCCGAGGAGTCATCTACAACAAAGGACCCTCCCCGCAGTGCGCTCTTCCTTGAATTATTCGGTCATGCAATACTTATTGAATACAAAGAACAAAATGCATTTCGACCCCGTCGTAGTTCTAAATCATTTCGTGGCACCGGGCGTGGCTGAACCATCTACGATGGGGGGAGCTAATGCACAGGAAAGAAGCTTAGATAAGAGAATACGTTCTCGCATCGCTTTTTTTGTAGAAAGCTCGACCAGCGAGAAAAAGTGTTTGGCCGAAGCCAAAAAGAGGTTGACCCACTTCATTCGCTTGGCGAATGATCTTCGCTTCGCGGGAACAACAAAAACCACCATCTCACTCTTTCCTTTCTTCGGTGCTACCTTTTTTTTTCCAAGGGATGGGGTTGGGGTGTATAATAACCTTTTTTTTGAGAATGCCCGGGAACAACTCCTAGGTCAATGTTGGAGAAAATGTTGGAACCTCATGGCTAAGGATAAGGTAATGGAATTGATAGAGAAATTCATAGACCTAGGTAGGATAGGAGAATTGATAAAGGGAATAGAGATGATGATAGAGATCATACTGAGAAACAGAAGAATTCCGTACGGGTACAACTCTTATTTGAACGAAGTGAAAAAAATGCGATCTTTGTTGTCTAATAGAACAAACACTAATACCTTAATTGAATCGGTCAAGATCAAATCTGTTTATCAAAGTGCTTCTCCGATTGCTCAAGACATCTCTTTTCAACTGAGGACCAAAAAAACAAGATCATTTCGTTCCATTTTTAGTAAAATAGTTAAGAATATTCCATTAGTAATGAAAAAGAGGGTTACGGGGATCCGTATATGTTGTTCAGGTCGATTAAAAGGTGCAAAAATAGCTAGAACTGAATGCGGAAAGTATGGAAAAATATCTCGTAATGTATTTAACCAGAAAATAGATTATGCTCCTGCGGAAGTATCTACTCGTTACGGAATCTTAGGTGTCAAAGTGTGGATTTCATATAGTCAAAAAAGAAAGGGGCGTGCTATATCCAAAACGTACGAAATATACTAAATATCGTAAAGGCAGATGTAGTAGGGGTTGCAAAGCGGACGGTACACAACTTGGTTTTGGAAGATATGGCACTAAAAGTTGTAGAGCAGGTCGTCTTTCATATCGAGCCATTGAAGCAGCGCGTCGGGCTATAATCGGACACTTCCATCGTGCTATGAGCGGACAATTCCGAAGAAATGGTAAGATATGGGTAAGAGTTTTCGCGGATATCCCTATTACCGGAAAACCTACAGAAGTCAGAATGGGAAGAGGAAAAGGAAATCCTACGGGTTGGATTGCTCGTGTGTCCACGGGACAAATCCTATTTGAAATGGATGGTGTGAGTTTGTCAAATGCTCGACAAGCCGCTACATTAGCGGCGCATAAACTATGTTCGTCAACCAAGTTTGTTCAGTGGTCGTAAGCTAATTAGTTAGTGGGGGGAAACCGGGCCGGGATTCAAAAGAATTAGGCGAAGTCTTTCTTCCTGAACGACGGAAGTGACTACTTTACTTTCGTATACTAGCTATTTGAAGATCTACCTTATCTTGCTTATTTAAGCAAAAGGCGATCCACTATCGGTTGTAGTCTTCTTGATCTATCAAGTCAAAAGGGCGAGGCTCCTAGCAATGGGAGGAAGGGGAGTGGGTAAGCGGGCCCCTTCGCAGCTAATCGATCTATTTAAGGAAGGGATTCGCCCTATCCACCAAGCGTTAACTGCTACACGAGAGTACAGCTAACCTAAGCGGGAAGAGCATATTGAATTAACAGACGGGAATCAAACTCTACGTCTCGCGGAACAGCGACCCTTCATGCAGCGGATCCTCTTTCGAACGTCAGATCATGCATGCTCAGAGCTCACAGTCGCAAGAACCGAACACTAAGCTAAAGCGGCTGTTGGGGAACGAGTGGCTAGCCCGTTAAGATTGAACTAGCAAGCCAAATCTCATAAGTTATCCGTTGATTTATCCCCTTCATAGATAGAATGAAGTCTGGGAGCACTTATTCGGGAGGAAGATTGTCTCAAAAGAGGTAGCGGCAGGAACAAGAGGAGCAACTGCTGGTGATTAAAGGTCCGGGACGCTAAGGGCAAGGGGCGATGAGAGCCTGGAATGAGGACCTTTTCTCTTAGGCGCAGAAAGTGAAAGTGTTGGCAGATCAACACTGGGAGGAGGTTTTATGGATACAGCATCATTTCCTTCCATTCTTGTTCAGAATAATCTAATTCGACACCTGTATCTGCCCAGCTTGTAAGATCGGACTGCACGTCTGTAGTCTGTTCGCTTAGTTCTTCTTTCCGCTCATCGGCGAATGTTCGTGATTCGAAGACTTCTTCTTGCCTCCACCATGGGGTCCTGTTCTCTCGAAGACTCGGATTATGGCTATCTTCCCGGAACAGAGAGGATGAAATCCGAGAGATTCCCCTCCGTCCGAAGTGCGAGGCTATAAAATGGGGCTAGTGTGAGTAACATTATCCTATTTTGATCGTGAACGGTGGAGTGCCACTGCTCACTTTGGTGGAGTCACTATCTGTAGTGTCCGAGCCTGTGTCTGACTGTTCCTTTTTTCTGTGTCTGCGTCGGCTGACTTATTTAAAAGCGTGTGTTCGCTTCGACTCTATGGTTTTCCCTGTAAAGCCTTTCGACAGGAGTTTCGCTAATTAGAGTGTCGCCCTATAACTATCATGATATTGCGGTCCAACCCGATACCTCCAACCTCCCAGTAAAACATAAGATTCTATGAAAATACCTGACGCACTCGTGGAATAAGAAGTCTAGGCGTACGCGAGACGTCCGTCGACTCGGGAGATTCGTACCGTGCTGCTTTAGCTCTATTGCTCATTACACAGTAAAGGAACTCTGAAAAAAAGAAGCTTTCAAGCCACGTTTACAGCCTCAGTAATGGTGTCTATCGTTGAGGGTCCTAAACCCGCGTTAAAGCACATATTTTTGGCATATCTTGAGGGATAGTTATAAGTCTAGCTCTCTGGGGGGATCGGTCGCGACGGTTCTTCCTTCCTTTTCCTTTTATTTAGAGGACGAAGTTCCAGCTAAGCCGGATATGAAGAATCAATAGTAGGAGCTGGTGCCTCCTTCCTCGATAGGAAGGGGTGAAATCCCCTATTACTGTAATCGGTAAAAGATCGAGACCACATGCCTTTACGCGTGCGCATACATAAGGGAAAACAAGAACATAGGCCCTGAAAAGGGGAGGACCTTTCCATCCGGTCGAAGTAAGAGAAGTTGACACACCCGCTTACGTACCAAAAAAGGCCCCAGCCCAATCATGATTCGACCCCCGCCTATCGGTGGCAGACCTTGTCTCTTTCCTAATTGAATTGGCGGAGCTGGTCAATCAAAGCGTACCGTCCCTTCCCCTTCGCGGATTCCAGATTTGATCGATGATTTCCTACCTGGCACGCTGCACACTCTCAAGACAAGGAAGAGGGTGCAAGATAGACACCAGCAATTTCCACAGGGCGGGAGCCCCTTATCCCAGTAGGCATAGTTTGGATTCTCTCCTACAAGTAAGCAAGTAAGGGCTTTACCTCTATCATTCACAAAGGCGTACTAGCGGGAGAAACTAGCCAGCTAGCAGAGTAAGGTCAAGGATGAGATCAGCTTACGTACCCGAGATAGACTTGTATATGCTCCACCCTCTCAGAGTATCCTGATCGAGTCAAACTTGACTTTTCCTTTAAAGAGAGTCCTTTATAAAGTATAAAGGGCGGGTTTCACTAAGTGAAGTCGTAGATCTGGCATCAGCCTTGACTAATACCCTTTTACTAATGGGTGGTCGTAGATCAGCTAAGCGAAAGCAAACAGGGGAGCCCCTAATGAAGGTTTGGTGTTCAGTCCGCCATTCCAAGGTAAATGCCTGGCTATTCAAGCTAGTGTGGTAACGAGACGGTGAGTGAAAGTTAAACGGTTAACGAGACTGAGGAAGATGCCTAGCTAGTTTTGAACCAGAGCAGGGAAGTGAAATAGCTAAATCAGAAGTGAAACCCTCGATTAGCAAAGAGCTCCCCCAACGAGCTCTCTCCGTTCTATCCAATAGACAACTATTTATTTTATTTAAAAGCTAAAGTTCAAAGGCCAGTTTGAAGAAGGTCCAATGTCCAGGCGAAGTAAGTGAAACTGCCGTTCCAAAGCTTTCTAGAGGTGCCTATAAGGAAGTGGAAATAAATAGGAAACCCTGATTCCAGCCGTAGTTTATTGGCTGTTAGGTCGATGAAACTGTCCTTGTAGCTAAAGTCAAGCCAGTAGTTCGCGTTCTAGTTCAGGGCAGGACAGTATGGGACCTGCTGCTTGGGGCTTTGGAAGCGAGCAACCAACCCGGCAGAAGTAGATCGGAAGTTTCCTGTTTGACAAAGAAAGGGGCGCGTTAGCGGCGTACTCGTCTGATTGGTTCTGATCGCACCTTTCCTATCTCTCTTTTCTATTCTATCTCTTTCACCGAAACCAAGGTAAACCGAAAGCCAGACATAGAATTCCGTTAACGGGATCCACTACTTCTTTATCTATAAGACCAGAAAATTCAACTGCAACCGATTCCACTTGAGAGCGGCATCCATCCTAACCGTGGTTATTTCGACAAGAAGGTATTCCAATTCTATAGTATAGCACCGTCTTCTCTTATTCCTGAAAACCTGAAAAGAGCTTCTTCTTCCTACACTGATCACTACCTTTGAGCTAACTTAACTGTATTCGGACGCTTATTCAGAAAAGACCTGGTGATTCCTTTTCCCCTAAACAATGGAATCCGAAAGTGACTTCGCTCCCCCAACCCAAGGAACAAAAGAGTCTTTCTATACGCTATTCAAAGCATCTCTCAAGGTTAAATCAAATAAAGTTTTCACATGCCTCTCTTCTTTCGTTCTTTTTTTCCTCCCCTCGGGAAGTCAAACAGCCAATAGCCCTTATCCGCTCTTTATCGCTTTGAGCCTCTGTCTTGTTTATGGCCTTACGCCTGGACCCTCGCTGGCGGTCAATCGGGTTAATCCCTCTCGCCAAGTGCCGTGCCAAAATGTCTAATTGCCTTTCAAAGCCCGTATTCTGTGCATCTTTCGCTGAGAAGGAATTGGAAGAGACAACAACTAAAAAATACCCTAACTGCGCATTCTTCCTTGCAGCTTGCCCTAGTGGAAATGGGGAATCAATCCCTTGCTTCAGGAAATTCATTAACAGCTTATTCTGATTTAATTGTTCTTCCTCCAACAACGGATATTCCAACAAGACCAAGAACAGCGGATTCTATAACACCGGATTTGCGGCATCAGCCTATTCTCTTCCTGAGACACCTTCCTCCAGGATAAGTAAACCTTGCCTTACCTTAGGTCAATCCCTTTTTTAAGAACCTCTTCTGATTAACTTCCTCCAGGTTTAGAAAGACCCAGGCATTTCCCTCTCAGGCGGGTAGGGCGTGATTGGGTGAGCTAGACGTGAATGACGTAATGCAAGAAAGAACAGTTATGGGATTGGGCATTCCTAGATGATTGACCGCTGGCCGGGAGCCCTTCTCAAGGACATGGATGCTGCCATTCGCAACTGGTGTCTTTCCCCTTTTGCCTTGTGACGACCGCAGCTCCGTAACCTGTTGCTGGAGACTTTTGACCTGGTGGCTCAAGACCATGATGCGTTAGGCCCCCCATCGTAACTACCTGACTCTCCTCCTTGAATAGAAGAGCGCTTTGATCAGACTGTTCCGCGGGGAGTGTGGCTAAACACTTCAAAACCTTTCGGCCTTCAAAGAAATAGTCGGAACTGTGATCCCGATTAGATAGTTACATTCTTATCCTCTCTATCTTTTGGCTTGGGGCACTCTTTCATCTCTCTGAGTTCGAGCGCTCCTCCCAGGCGAATCAATAATGATTGTGGCTGGACTCCTCTATTCATCATTCATCTATCAATCTCGTTTATGAATGTTATGATGGGCCAGGCATAGCCGGAAGTCTGACTATTATAGGTAGCTGCTCTCGAGGCAGTGGCTTGAAACTAATCTCCCGCAGTCACCCACCATGATCGGAGCTGAGATTCTTCAGACTAGCTTGGTTAGGTCAATATCTGTACCATCGCTTCTATTTGATGTAATATAGTATAGAGATAGGCTGAAGGTGAATAAGGTGAGATCAATTAAAGTAGATGCAGCTTCCCTGGCTTGCTTACCAGGACTGAAAGCTGAGGAAATAGCATTCGCTGGAGGCTGTGACTCTTTGAGGAGTAGAGTCCTTTGATTGCTGACCTAAACTCAGAAAGGAGAGAAGGTGAGAACGACTATCACTCTGCAGCCTTTATCCACCTCTTATGGGCTGGCCGTCCTTGCCTAACAGGAACAGCTGCTCTTCTCTTCCGGCGCTACCACGAAATCCTAGCCCGGGAACACAAGACCTAGCCACTCTATTTCCAGCTTCGCGAGACAGTGCCATCCCAAGTCAAGCGCTAGAAGAAAGGAAATGAGAGAACCGTCAGCAGCCGCATCAGCAGTTCGCGTTGACGGCGTTAACAGAATCTGATAAGAAGAGCTTAACGCAGCTCGACCCTCGGGCTCGGGAAGTACGGTCAGATTCATAGGACCGAGACTATATAAGCTCATATCGGCTAAGCCAACTAATAGGCCAATCCGTTACACAGAATGGCTGTCAAAGTCCCCATTATATTCTAAAGAGCAAAAGAAATATGCATCGATTTCAAACAAACCCGAGGAGGAATATCCGATGCCAATAGAAAATGGCACAGCTGGCTTCAGGGCTTAAAATAAGGCCATGAAGAGGGTCTCTTTTCCAGTTTCCAGTTGCAGTTGACAAAAGGGCGGGGAGTATTGAATCCAAAGAATTCGTAAAAGGGGATTCGCTCAAAGCAAAGAAGCTACGGATGACCCTTAGCAGAAGAAGAAGAGCTAACACGGGCGGGAGACCCAGACTTAAATACTTCCCTATGTGCCCACCAGTACTGAACACAAAGAAAATATTGATTTGAAGTTGAATGAATTTCTCGATATCTCATTCCAATCTCAGGGATTGGATTCGGGCCTAACTCGCACTGCTTTCAAGAGCTAGCTTTCACACTCCTTCTCTATATAAGATCCATAGCTTGAACAAGACAGCTGAACTGGGATACTAAGAAAGAAGTCAAGCGCATCCACAACTGCCGCAGAAAGAACAGGTCTTGCAGAGCCTATCTTCCGCAACTTCCGAAAGAGCCACATCAAGAACAAGAGCGGGTACCGCATGTGCCGCAGGACAGGCAGGAATGGGATAACTATTTGAAAGAACAATAGCAAGGAGAGGACCAATTCTTCCAGATGAAAGAAGACCCGAACTCGGAAAGACCTTAACTCACTTCAACAACTGGCTTAGAGCGATTAGACAGCTTTCCTTGCTTCACAAGAAAAGTCCCTCGTGATGGTAGGACTCCCTCTTCTGGTCATTGAAAAGTCTCATGATCGACTTACCTCCCATGCTGGGACATGTTCCAAAGATTTGGATTCCTTTTTTTCCCCATTGTAGACCTCATTCCCCTCTTCCTTCTGAAAAGGAAGTCCCAAGACTTCTATATGAAAGGGCGTATAATCATCCTTATCTACTACATTTCTTTGGTGATCTCGACTCTCGACTTGAGCTGTAGGTCTCGGTCAGTGATGACTTCTGGCTCTTAAGCACCTTTCATCTTCTCTTAAGATATTAAGCTTCCTTATGCCAACCAGGAGACTTTTAAGCGAATAAAGCGATTTTAGCACGCACGAGAAGTACCTACCGCTCAAAGAAATTTGCATTCTTTCTTATACGCCCGTTCAGGCACTTCAGGATTGATCCTGGAAAGCCAACTGGTAATTGTTTCAAATTCTCGCAAAGCAAATAAATAGAGGTACAATCGCCTCCAGATTCAATTAAAAATGAAAAGCGGGACTTGCTTCGTGGAAGGCATAATCCGCGTTAAAGCTTAAGTAAGAAAGCCCAGCCAGTGAATTAGATAAGGAAGTGAGGATGACCAACGCAACCCAACCTCCATGTGAGGGCTCGGCAAGCCCGTGAAAGGTTCTGTCTTCTTTTGTGTCTAGTCGAGTCCTTGTTTTGACCCTTGGAATGCTTTTCGATTTTCATTCAGTTTATCCCCTGGTGCCAACCCTTTTCTCGTCTAATAAAGAAAGGAGTCCCGGGCCCTACCTCTACTGAATGGACTTCTACAGCTAACGATCCCTGCTAACAGCCGGGCCTTACCTTAAGCGCGTTACAAACTATTGTTCTTGACAGGTTCACCCCTACACTGGGGAGTAAACTGCCTATCTGGGAGGCTCGCGATCCAACAAGAAATATCGTAAGTGAGGGTCGAGAAATCCCAGTTGTTTGATCACTATAGAGAATATCCCCTTTCAGGGAATTCTATCAATAAGTCAAGTATAGGAGCTGAAGCATGGGACTTGAGCTACCGGTATTACGCCACCGTCGCTTCACCTAGGCATGCTGCTTTCTCGCTCCAGCCTGTATTAAGATTGAAAGCAGTCAGTCGCGCTAAACTCATAGGCTTTTGCCGCGGAAAAAAGCAAAGCTAAGTAAGAAATAGCAAAGAGTGCCTTATGACCCGATCTGTCCTAAATCCTAAAGTAAAGAGAAATCAATTCCCTTTCAACGTCCAGTTGTTCACCTCATTACATGACTATACTATACGAGACGAGATTTCTTCTTTGATCTATCGATATAGAATATAGATTGGAATTCATATTCCCAAGGGTTTAGTGCGTTAGGGCGAAGGACAAGAGCCAGACCAGGTTAAGATAAGAAGCAGAAAAAGATTGCTCAAGCGACACAGCGAAAACTCCAACTTCCAGTCATGGTTACGTGTAGGTGTTTGTCCGGAAAATGCCTTACCCCAAAAGAAAAGGGAAGGGGATTAAAACAGAGTTTCCTAGCCTCTCAATGAAGGGCTCCCCTACGGGAGACTGAAAAAAGACGAACAGTTTATTTGAACGGTTCGAACGGCTAGAACGCCTTAGATCTACTTGAGAATGGGTATCCGCCGAAGTGGAAGAATGCCTTAGGCCGAGTAGAACCAATGATTTCACACTCGTACCCGGAAGCCGAAGAGCTCCAATCCCTTGATTTCGTAGCCATTGCCGGGGAAGAGTCAGAAGACAGCAGGTCGGGAGGAAGGGATGTAAGCCCCAGAGGTTGGTAAATCAGTGTGGGAAAGCCCCTCGTTTGAGTATGCGCCATCCCCCTCACTTCCAGAAAGCCGTTGAGCGTATGTGTCGCCTGATACTTTGGTAGAACATCCGGCTGCAGAAGGCATCTGGTTTGAAGACTTGTTCCGAAACCAGTAATCATAAGAATATGCACCGATCAGAATATACAAAACTTGATCCGGAAGGAATGTCATTAAGTGAAGGAGTCCCTCGTAAGCGCATAGGCAAAAGAGCTCGGTGCTCGTTGTTCACCATTTGCTGTTACACATGGGCGAGACGAAAAAAAGGATCCCCCGTTGGGAATGAAGCTCCCTGTCCCCCTTTTCACAGAAAATGGAGAGATGAATTGATGTATTTATTGAATCCGTCGGGACTGACGGGGCTCGAACCCGCAGCTTCCGCCTTGACAGGGCGGTGCTCTGACCGATTGAACTACAATCCCAGGAAAATGAGGTGTACAGCCTAAACATTCTTCTTTTTTTTTCTCTTCATTCGAACCATTTAGTTTCGCCGTGTTGTAACAGAGACACAAATGATATACTATATACTATATTATTAGAATATATATTTATAAATGCAGTAGCCTCATAGTGGGCTAATTCATGAATTGAATCATGACTATATAAGCTATTCTGATATGTTGAGATTCCATATAGATTCAATCGTGGAAGCGGACCTTTGATTTCCTTGGACCACGCAAGAATTCGTCGTCCGATTGAATCTGCTTGTTCCTGGATGCTCTATAGAAATCTATCGCTATTCCTTTCCTCGACCGATAAAGCTTCATTCCGAATCACAAGAGCAATCTCTTTTTTGAATGTTCGTTTTCGTTATGGTAATGCAATGCAAGAGGTCGGAAATCAGGTTGTTTCTGATGATGAAAAGAACTTTTCTCTTATGTGAAATTTATGAAAACCCGAAATGTCGGTAATCTTAGAAGACAGCTGTCGGTATCTGATGGTCAGATACCTACGGTCGGTATATCTTTGAAAGCTCAGACGG